GGAAGGACCCCGTATGAGGTGGCGAAAAGATGTTGTACGGGGCACCTTCGAGAGAAATAGGCCCGGGCTCCTGAACCAAATAAGCGGAAGAGCAGGTAGCAGGTGCTGGTAATGACCTTGCTCTCCTCATTAAGGAGATCCACGAGCTCTTTGTATCGAGAGGGGGTGTCAGCCAACCTTGATAACCCGGAGCTCAACGGACCCGAAACGGGGTAGGGCAGGCCGGCCAAGGTGGTGCTAGGCAATAAGGGGGGCAGTTCGTGCTCGTCGCGCGCGGAGGCTCTCTCTGCTTGGAGATAAAGATCCCCCACACGCCTCTTGATGTCCTCCCTCACCTGGATGTTAGAAACAGCCCACTTTACGATCTGGTCCTCCGTCCATGTTTCCTTCCTGCGATGGGCTTCCTCAAGCTCTGAATACTGCTTTAGGAAATCCCGAGTCCTCCCCTCTTCTGGGAGGGTTAGCCGAGGCTCCAAGGGATCAACCTCTCTCCCTTTTTCCGCCGGTCCCTCTTCCTGGATCGGGCCCTTCCCCACATCCTCCTTTTGCTCTGCGGCTCTTTTTCTGGAAATGGAAAAAGTATCGACACTATCGACACTATCGACACTGTCGACACTCTCGACACTGCCCACAGTCTCGAGACCCTCCGGGGCTCCTTCGCTGGAAATGGAAAAAGTATCGACACTATCGACACTATCGACACTCTCGTGACTGGAAATGGAAAAAGTATCGACACTATCGACACTATCGACACTATCGACACTGCCCGCATCCTCCTCTTGCTCTGCGGCTCTTTTTCTGGAAATGGAAAAAGTATCGACACTATCGACACTATCGACACTATCGACACTGCCCGCATCCTCCTCTTGCTCTGCAGCTCTTTTTCTGGAAATGGAAAAAGTATCGACACTATCGACACTATCGACACTGTCGACACTCTCGTGACTGGAAATGGAAAAAGTATCGACACTATCGACACTATCGACACTGTCGACACTATCGACATCGTCAACCGTTTCACAGCCGCCTCGTTCCCATCTCTCTTTGTCCTCCTTAAACCCGGGCCAAGGATCCGTTTCCATCAAATACCGCATGGATCCTGTTACCCTGTTCTTCCTTATAGGTTCTCCCTCCCCGAGCCTTAAACCTTGCACTACCCTCCCGGAGGATCTTCTCCTGATCACGACATCGCGATATCCCTGTGACCGCATAATGTCATCTAGCACGTCCCCAAATTGGTTAAACGGGATAGGCTCTATACCATTAGTGTCTACATAGAGGGTATAGTCCTCGTAGAGAGACCCGGGGAGCGGCACCTTTTTTGCCCCTAGTGGGGTCTCGGCTCCCGGATCATATCTCACCCTACTAGTTACCCACTCAATTAGCCCGGAGCAGTCCGCTCCGCCTCCTGTGAATTCGTTAAGGGCTTCGACACAGTGGCCTATCCGGGTCTTATCGGGCGGCATTCCTAACGCCCATGTAACTAGACCGCTGGCGTGCTTCTGGAGCCTTTCAATCAGGAATGGATCGCGATTTGTTACTGTTCTCGGTGTTTGTAGAAAAAGGAAGCGCCTTCTCCCACCGCTAGATCGGTCTACGTCTGGCCACCTCCAGTTGGCTGTAAATATGGAGTGTGCACCGGGCTTAACCGACATGGCGGATCTGCCTTTAGCTTCTATTGTGACTCTATCGTTGGAAAGCAACTTCTTTAAGATGCTGGCGGCCGCATTACTTGGCTGTCGGGTTACGTCAGGGAAGAGCAGCAGATTCTTACCCTCTACGAGCGTCAGTTCAAATCGATTGGCTATTCGGTTCACGTCCAAGGTCTCGCACCTCTCCCCTAGAATGTGCTCTAGTAGCTGCGTAAGGGTGGACTTTCCAGTGGCCCCGGGCCCCCACAGAAAGATACTGAACTGCTCTCGGGTATCTAAGGTGAAGACTAGTCTCAGGAATGCTCTCAACAGATTTAGCTTCAACTTGTCTCCGTCCATTAGGGTCAGGAGGAAGCTTCTCTGAATAGGGGTCATTTGTGTACACAGATCCAATCCAATAGTGGCGTAGCTGGTGCAAACCCAGGAAGGGCTGGGCGGGAGTAGCTGCGTCCGAGACAGTTGAGTGACTAGGACCCCGTTAAGAAAAGGGAGCCCCGGCTCATCGGTTCTGGTGCGCTTAAAGAGCCGTCGCGGAACAAGCTAACTAAGCCACAACCACCAAAACAAATAACCTACTAACTTATTTCCCTCCGTTTTTTTCAGATCCCCGGTTTTTCCTCGTTGCTACCTTTGCGTCGTCATCGCTGGTAAACTACAAATAGTCATCAGATCCCTCTCATTTTCTAAGGATCCATATTTTAGTTCACCTACTTATTGGGTAGTTCGTTAGGTTGCCGAATCCTCCTCAGGTAGCCTCGTCGGAACGAAATGAAGAACGAGAGTGAGATATTGAAACCGCCTTCATTTCAAAATGAATTCCTTCTCGGAAAATAATTAATGATGTGGATAAGCTGATACCGACTCGTCAATCTCCTCCATATTCAATCCGCCTCATATTACTGACGCGAAGGCGGGAAACTCGTCGCATCGGGAAACCCACGCATCGATTTGGGAGATTTTTCATTTCTCTATCTGCGTCGCTTTTTCGCAATCCGGCAAATTGGTGGGGCGCGACGGCGAGACTTTGAAAAGGAATTTGCGAGTAAAATTGATTTTTGTACTTGTAGTCGGAAGCGACTGAGAAGAGTTCTCCCCCCAACAGTAATTGAGTGACGAGGAGCCGTATGAGGTGGGAATCTCACGTACGGTTTTGTATAGCGACGTTGTAGCTGTCGACTATTTCACAACTACACCGAAAAAACCCAACTCTGCCCTACGTAAAGTCGCCAGGGTTCGATTAACCTCCAAGTTTGAGGTAACGGCTTACATACCAGGTATTGGCCACAACTCGCAGGAACATTCGGTGGTCCTCGTGAGAGGCGGAAGGGTCAAAGACCTACCCGGCGTTAGGTATCACATCGTCAGAGGAGCCTTAGATGCTGTAGGAGTGAAAGATCGTAAAAAAGGGCGTTCCAGTGCGTCGCAGAGCATTGCCACAACTCGTATCATCGCAACGATTCCGTATCAGTTGTTCTGATATGTTAAATGTGTAGCTGACCCAGCATTGCCAGGGGACTGAAGCCTGCTACTGCAAAGATTGACTATTACCGGTCTATTTGTGTGAAACAACTTGGTGTCTAAGGTGTTTTACTCCAGTAGGTTAAGTTGAGTTTTACCCGGACTCCCACCTGAAAAAAAAAGTCTTTTCCTTCCGGAACAGGTTCGGGTTAAGACTACGGATATTCGACAGAGACTTTGCCTACATCTACCGATTGGATCGGGAAACCTACGGACATTACTGGTAAGATAATTGAATTGCAAGATTTTTCTTTTCCATGCCTATTTCTTCTTTCTCCGTGGAAGAGAAGGAGACGGATGCTCAATGTGCAATGAGTAAATATGATTTGCGTAATGAAGAAAAATTGGTTGGAAACCATTTGGGTAGTTATTACCCAATCATATGGAAAGCTGTATTCGGCGAAAGTCGCACGTGCAGTTTGGAGGGAGATCCCCCACTAACCGGTGGATCCACTCTACAATATGGAGTGAAAAAGCCGAAGTAGTAGCTTAAGACACCGCCGGAAAGGAAAAAAAAAAAAAGAAAAATTGGTTGAAGTCTGACATAGTTGTAAACTCGTGGTACATCGGAGCAGTGTAGCGAACGAAATTAAAAATATCGAATCGGATCCAATTTATCGCAATCGATTGGTAAACATGCTAGTTGATCGTATCCTGAAAAACGGCAAGAAATCACTAGCTTATCAGATTTTTTATCAGGCTATGAAGCGGATTAGATAAAAGACAAATAGGAACCCACTGTCTGTTCTGCGACAGGCAGTGCGTGGGGTAACTCCCGATGTAGTCACAGAAACCAAACGTGTAGGTGGATCAACTTATCGAGTTCCCGTTGAAGTAGTACCTGCAAAAGGAAAAGCTTCGGCCATCCGGTGGTCATTGATCGCGTGTCGAAAACGCTCAGGTCGAAGTATGGCTTTAAGATCGAGTGATGAATTGATGGATGCCGCCAGAAATTCTGGTAGTGCCATACGGAAAAAGGAGGAGACTCATAAAGTTGCGGAAGCTAACAAAGCTTTTGCCCACTTCCGTTAGTTTTGTTTAGATTAGTTCCAATCCACAATCTTTTCGTTGTGGATTGGAATTGAGGCGCAAGTATCGGGGAATCGAGAAACACTACGCAGAAATGGATGAGTGAGGGGTTGACGACTACTTCCTCCTCAGTTCGTCAATTATTACAATATTGATTTGCGATACGTTGGTCGATGCGAAGCTGCGGAGTGCTTCGTTCATGAAAAGGCTTGACGCGGGATTAGTTTCTTAGAGACCAAAATTGATTAGGGGCGCGCATCACCTAGGAGAGAAATGAAATTTCTTCCCTTCCTCTTGTTTTAGGGAATCCAGGTTGTGAAATAAGTGACAAAAAATTTTGAGATACGGGGAGAAAGCCCCTGTATCCAAGAATTCTAGAGACTCAGTCAATTTTGGTTGACACAGATAGGTTTTTGTGATACACTACGAATTAACAGGCTTACTAGCCTGGGGAATCACTAATTCCTTTTCGAAAACCAAAAATTAACATGACCGCAACTTTAGAACGACGCGAAAGCGCAAGCCTATGGGGTCGCTTCTGCGACTGGATCACCAGCACCGAAAACCGTCTTTACATTGGATGGTTCGGTGTCTTGATGATTCCCACCCTACTAACCGCAACCTCTGTATTCATCATCGCTTTCGTCGCAGCTCCTCCTGTAGATATTGACGGTATTCGCGAGCCCGTTTCTGGCTCTTTGCTATACGGTAACAACATTATCTCTGGCGCTATCATCCCTACTTCTGCAGCTATTGGGTTACACTTCTACCCAATCTGGGAAGCAGCTTCCGTCGATGAATGGCTTTACAATGGTGGTCCCTACGAACTGATCGTTCTCCACTTCCTACTTGGTGTAGCTTGCTACATGGGTCGCGAATGGGAACTAAGCTTCCGTTTAGGTATGCGCCCCTGGATTGCTGTCGCTTACTCAGCTCCAGTCGCAGCTGCTACCGCCGTCTTCCTGATCTACCCAATTGGTCAAGGAAGTTTCTCTGACGGTATGCCTCTGGGCATTTCTGGTACTTTCAACTTCATGATCGTTTTCCAGGCTGAGCACAACATCCTTATGCATCCTTTCCACATGTTGGGTGTAGCTGGCGTATTCGGCGGCTCTCTATTCAGTGCTATGCATGGTTCTTTGGTAACTTCTAGTTTGATTAGGGAAACTACTGAGAATGAGTCTGCCAATGCAGGTTATAAGTTTGGTCAAGAAGAAGAAACTTACAACATCGTAGCTGCTCACGGCTACTTCGGTCGTTTGATCTTCCAATATGCTAGCTTCAACAATTCCCGTTCTCTACACTTCTTTTTAGCTGCTTGGCCTGTGGTAGGTATCTGGTTCACCGCCTTAGGCATCAGCACTATGGCCTTCAACTTGAATGGTTTCAACTTCAACCAATCCGTGGTTGACAGCCAAGGTCGCGTTATAAACACCTGGGCTGACATCATAAACCGCGCCAACCTAGGTATGGAAGTCATGCATGAACGTAACGCTCATAACTTCCCCCTAGACTTAGCTTCTGTCGAAGCCCCTTCTATAAACGGATAATATCCGTCTGGTTATGCAGCACAACTGGATACCAAACCCTTCAACTTCGGAAGATAGAGTTTGGTATCCAATGAAAAGGGAAGGTTCGTACGGTGGAACGAAAAGAGGAGAGGATAACGGCCTGTCACAATCTCACGGTCATCAGTTTCCCATCTCGAATTGAAAAGAACGAAGAGTTGGAATATCCTTCCGGGATTTACTAATTGAAAAGAGTTCCTATTTTGATTCGCCGAATGCTTGTAACCCCTCAATCTTTTGGGTAGAAGGAGTTGGGAGTACATTCCTCATTTCGCAGATTCTATGTTGTCTTGTTAGATACATGCAGTTAATTTTGATTTGTATCAATCAAAGAATCTATCTAGCTTAACGGATGGATCTCGTTCACATTCGGGGAGCTCCTTATCCTTAACAAATGGCGAAAGGGGCGGACGTAGCCAAGTGGATCAAGGCAATGGATTGTGGATCCATCACGCGCGGGTTCAATCCCCGTCGTTCGCCCATCCGGGTAATTCTACCGCTCCGCTCGCTTAGAGCAGGGAGAATTTGCCGAGTTGGATGGGATATATGCAGGTCTCCTCGACAATAACATCTGAGAATTCCCGATTTCATTCCAGTTTTGGATGCGGCTATTTACGGAAGTAACCAGACGAGTCTGGTAGATTTCTTCCATCCCATCTTGAAATTTTCGAAATTCTCGGTATAATAAATATGGAGAATAGGTAGATAAATAGTCTCAGAACTAATATAGGAAAGAAACTATGATGGAAAAGGTGGTAGAAAAAAGAGTAGGAGTAAGGGGCCCAGATTCTTCATCTGAAGTTTGGGACTTCTTAGAAGTCGATGCATTAAACTACTTCTCCGAATCATTGAAAAACCAACATCTCGAAGAACTTGTAGTTAGTCCAGCTTCCACTGCTGAACCTTTTATCAGATTATCTGACTTGTGATTTCTAAGTTCACTGTTTCTACGTAATCTGCGTCATTCAGTAATGAGGGGTAGTGGCGTCACCCTGGAAATGCTGATGTTGCTAGCGATACCAATTTTCATGCATCGCTTGAGTGACAAAAATTCGGTCGGGGGAAGTTTTGTATTAGCGAAAGTCATTAATGGAGGTGACGGGATAAGAAAGAAACAGACGAAAAATTATGGCAATTTCTCCTACGATTGCTTCCTCCAATTCAAAAGATTTTTCTCTGTTGGAAGAAATGGAGAGAGAGGAGTACCGGCTCCCTACTACTTAGGTTCGAAAAAAGATATTTCAATTTCTGCAGGTTCCTCAAAGGAGGAAAGAGAAATTCGTTATGATGTCACGACTCCCTTGCTTTCCGGTAGATGGAAGGCACGCATAACGAGGGATTCCCTACTATTTGGCGGGGAGAGATTCGAGGATGAAACTGAAGGGATTCAAGTGGTTCGTCGGGGTAGGTATCTGCAAAATTTACTTAGGTTTTTCGAATTCTATAACCACTTGGTAGTTTCCAAGAGCGGAAGTGACTGCCACCAAAACAATTTTGATTCGTCGCTTCTTCGGGAAATTTGTAACAAGCAAGATCTGGGTCGGTTACAAGCAATACGGTTGGGAAACGATTCATTAAGTCCCGTAATATTGGACCCCTGCGACAAAGCGCTACCTGAATCCGCAGATTCAGCCGATCACCGAGGGGATGGATCGGCATTTTCCTATGAGCAAGAAGCCTTTTCCAACTTGTCTTCATTTACGTCTCGTAAAAAAACGATGTTGTTTCGCAACTCCATATCCGGATTAGATTATGGAGAAGATGAGGAAGGCTTTCCCGTTCTACACGCTTATTCACAAATTAGAAATCAATTAATAAACCGACTCACTGACTTCCTTTCGATAATTAAGAAATCAAACCTTCTTCTTGGTAGGAAAATAGTTATTGACGTCAGTAATAGCATCAAATCCGAGAAAGGATTGGGAATGAAGAAAAATATGCCGTTTACCAAAATATCTGGCAAGAAACTTAGGTTAGCAAGTAGCGGATACTTCGACTTCGATGAGATTCTCCCAAACTATTTCAAAGCATCTTTAGAGATACCTAAGGAAACAACTAATCAAAATGGAAATACTAATTTTAGACACAAATTGGAACGAGGGGGGAACCTAGATTCAATATATTCTCTAGTTAGATTATATGGGCGAAATAGAATCATACCTCTCTACTCAACATACATATTTCTTCTCCACGATTATTTCTGCGCGTTATCCACTGAATATTTATTCCAAATCAAATATTGGTTAGATGGCTGGACGGGTGGCGGAGAATACACCAGTGTAACAAGAATTGCAACTGAATAAACGGTATTCGAGTGGAGGGATGACGTAGAGCGTCTATCGAACGAATATGTTACCTCCCGAATTGGTAAGTGTAGGAATGTTCAATCAAATGTGCATAGATGGTTCGATGCGACAGGGAATTTGTCTCTTTCGCCTGTTGGGAAATTCTTGGGAGAAGCACTGAAGTACGAATTGGAGGAATTAATCTGCCGTGTGTCAATAGTGGGAAACGAGTTGCTAAATAATACTGGTGTCAGTCTCCGCAGCACCAATCGACATACCGAGAAATATTTTCATCGATTTCTCGATGTGTCATTTCTTTCCGAAATTATTGTTGCTGAGGCTACCCGCCAGAAAACTCTGATAGATACCATTGATTACTGCATCGAAAAATTGGACGATATAGATTTTGAGAAATTGAACAAAATGGATCGTATTGAGCTTGATTTTTTATCAAGTTTATTCGATGGTTACATTGACGAACAGATACTTCTTCTCAAAACAATTCTTGAAGAAAAAAGAAGTTTCTTAGTCGAGTCTAGACTGTTAGCAAGTGAAAAACCGGTAGGCTCCTCGACCGCACTGAAACCTGCGTTGAATTCCACCTCTCTCGGGTTGCCTCGCATCGAAGCTACCCGAGCAGGATTCTCGAGTGAGGCTCTTTCTATTCTGGGGAGGCAAATTTGGAATCTGTTTGTGTATGATTTAAGTCGTGAGGGGAATTCAATTAGGAATATTGGTGGGGGTATTCCAAAAAACATTTCCGATCAAATGGATGAAATAAACGACTCACCTATACGGAGACGTGCTGGAAACAACTTCATCTCGAGAATCGAAAGGGGTTTCTTCATCGGGAACTGCAGCGGTAGTTATCTCAACGTGTTAGAAAACTTTTATGTGGGCTCCGACGAGAAAGCCATCTCATCTGATATCATCTCATTTATTCATCCCCAACTGTCAGATTCGTTATCATCCCATTTCTCGAAACAAACGGCAGGGGAGGTAGCTGGTCACTTACTCACACCAATTCAAATTATTTCGCCTAATCTGTATGAATCTGCGGCAATAGTAACTCATTTAGATGGACTTCCCAATTCTATTTCGGGTCTGAATGGGTTACTGGCAAGTTTGAGCTCATCCCCCCGTGAAGCGACAGACTCGTTCCTATCTTCGTGTAGTAACGATGGAGTTTCTTTGGAGGAGGCGTCGGTAAACTCCGACTCGTGGTCGGATCATCAGCGAACCCAACCTCGTCGGAATCTGGTATTAGATCGAGTCAATTCGGAGAAGTTTGTCGAAGATGGATTAGACTCGAGAAATGGATCCCCCAAGAGTCGCGCCTATCAAAACGGTCTGTCTATTGAGTATTTCTGGGAACCGGAGGAATTGGATACACCTTATTGGTCGCTGAGATTCTCATCATGCAATGATGTAACATCGATATTTCTAGCGGGATCAATTGGAGAGGAGGTTCCCCGCGAAGATGCGGGGTTCGCAGATTCATCTGCCCGGGAAGAAGCTACTCGCCCGCCCCATTTCATCAATTTTAATGAATTATCAGAAGATTTGAACAGATATAAGATCTCTTGGATCTTCTGGAGAGACAGTATCGGCGAAAAATGGAGCTTATTGGGAGATTATATACCCCTGTTTTTTACCCCCACCTGGTGGAGATACTTCTGCGACCTAATTAGAGAAACATATCCAGAAATAGTACTTAAGATAAGTTACGACTCAAATCATGATCTTCCCAGAATTTCTGAAGGAATTGCTAGGGATTTAGTAGGTGGCGCGAAAGGCTATTTACTCCAAAGCCTTCGAAGGCTAGGATTGAGATTCGGAAACAATTCTATTAATACTATATCATCCGAGACAGATCTTCTCATTCTCGAAAAAATTACTGATGAAGCAGAGATGTTACATCCGGGGGAATGGTCGGTATCTCAATTTTCCAATAGGCCTATCTCCTATTGCTGTATCCTTTCAATAGTATTCGTTCTCGCGTCATTGAAACATCCTTTGTCTGCCGTTTCGGGTTCCAATTCCTTTCATTCGTGGAAACGTTTTGATACTATTGAATATTTAACAGACCCAATGCGTGGATCCTATTTGAGAAAGGTAATGTATTCCCCCCCGACAAGCTAAATGTTAACGAGAGATCTACTAATTCATTCTCTGAATAGATTCTTAAATTGTGTAAGTAATATAATTTTTTTCCTTCTCGTGAAAAATGAACTTGATTCATGGATATTTCGTAGAGAAAGCTCTGATATTCTAGATAGTAATAAAGAACTACTGACTCAACATCTAGTAACGACTAAGATTCTCTACAGGTATGCATCGAAATCGAAATCCAATTATGATTTATTGAGCAACAAGATTTTTCATGAACCTTACCCACAAGAAAGATCCAATGTTTTGGCATACTTACTTCAATTCTGGCAAAATGATCTATTGGGTCACAAGATTCGTAAGTTGGATCCTGCGGAGAAGTGGGCTTTTTCCGCCCTTGGTAGAAATATTTTATTTTCAGCAACAACAAGGCGAAGAGACAGTCTACTAAATATGCCATGTCGTGACATACCTATTTCACTCCAACCGGGATTATTACCATCCAAAGGAATTTTGCTAGTAGGACCTGTAGAAACTGGCCGATCCTCTATTATTAGAGATGTAGCATTCACCTCCTACTTTCCAGTGGTGAAACTACCACTCAAGAAGTTCATATACAACCGATCTTTTCTCAATAATGTACGTGGAAATTTCATCTCGAAAGAGAGCGTACACCGATTAAATCTCGTCTTTGAAATAGCGATAGAAATGTCTCCTTGTACACCATGGATTCAAGATATTCATGAATTGAATATTCGTCGTTCGTATAATAAGCTAGAAGCTGATCCCAAATTTTTACTTTGCCAAATATTGAAGAGTATTGGTCACAAGCTCGGCAACTCCGACATCCGCAAGAATGTCGTTATTGCCACGACTCACGTACCTGCAAGGATAGATCCAGCTTCAGTAGCTCCGAATCGGTTAAACTAATTAATAAATTTCCGGAAGTCCAATGGGCGTCAACGTCAGAAAGAATTGTCAATTCTATTACGTATCAAAGGTTTCGAGGTAGGGGCTAATCCGCCTCTTCTTGAGAGTACTGTGTCTGGAACTGCAGGTTATAGTAAACGAGATTTATTTCTTCTCGCTAATGAAGCGTTATTAATAGGTACTTCCAAAAGGAAAAAGTTTGTATGTAGCAACGCAATTGGATTAGCTTTGCATAGGCAACATTCGACTGTTAGTGATATGGGCAATGGGATGGAATCTAATTCTGAATGGGAAATCTCTTCCTACAAGATGGCAGAAGCCACTTCGAGGAATAGTTTGATAGATATTTATCTCACAAATATTCCATCTATTCGTCGTGACGCGTTAAAAATGCGATTTTATTACTTGTCTAACTGGTATGTGGAACCTTCAATAACCGAATCAACAATTGATGAATTCACTATGTTTTCGCATCTCCTAGAGCTACTAGCCAAATTAGTAGCTCGCGATTCGTTCCAAATGGATATGGGGAAAAAGGAAAATTTCATTGTTATCGACAAACTCGTAGAGAATGACTTAAACCTAGCTTGTGGCGTCCTAGAAAACCTCTCAAATAATTTCTCACGTCCAGAAATTTGTAGGGAAGGGAGTCGACGCAGTAATAGTTTTCCTCCCCCCCTTCCTATTGGAAAACCCAAGTATTGCTCAGGTGTAACCTCTCCAAGTCGCTCTTCCAAATCTCCGAGAAGAGGGAGACTTAGTAGTCTAACCGATTTTGAGATGCAACAGTCACCCGAATTAATAAACTCGACGACAGAGATATCGCGTGAGATTACTTGGTCCCACAAGGCTTGGCGTCTCCGTTTCCTGCGAAGCGAGACTTACGAATTGAGGGGGGTATTATCCGAACCCAACCATTTGTATAACTTAATCCTCCTTTACCACAATCAGAATTATATACCCCAACAAGATTTCGAATTCAATAAGATTAAGGGGGAGAAAAGTAAGTGGCGCGAGAAAAGCGGATATCTTTTCAGCTTCGAGAAATCTGTCACTGATGTAACAGATAACTCCATTAAAAGATTGGAAAACCGATTGGATAATATGTTGTTACGTGAGCAATTTTTCGAATTGGGAATCTCTGGCGACTCATCTAATGAGTATGAAACACATTGTGATCGATTTAATGAAACGACTCGACTCTTCGGGGGGCGCTTCATCTGGGACCCCATGCTTTTGTTCCAGCCAGACCCTAACATTCCTTCCTCGCGCCGCAACTTGTTGTCGACAAAAGAACTGGCACGGAGGCTTCACACCATTTACGGTATGAAAAGGCAGCGCCTTCAGAAGATGTCAAATAATAAAATTAAAAATTTCTTCCTCTATCGTGAAGATAATCCGAAATTGAAACCCGACTCATCTCTCAATCGGTGGAATAATCTTCCTTTGGATGAGGAGGAGCGAGATTCCGAATACGTCAGGGAAACCTCTTCCGTAGATATACATCTGCAATATCCGCAGACATTTACTCCCGTTCGTTTGGGTTGCTACGCGGTAGCGGAGGATTTCCCGGAACGATTTCTTCGGTTTAGGCTTCTGGTTCATAGAAACAAATGGATGAGACGGAACCGTTCCCCATTTCGGGATTTTCTTATCTATAATATGTTGCTTGAAACTTATGAATATCTAGCCAATCCGTTTCGGTTTGGTAAAGCATCACTGGATTGAACAATGAAACAATTCCTTCATGAAAGTTCGATGTCATGAAACAACTGTTGTTTCCTCACCTAGATACTCCCCACTCCGTCTAGATCTCTAGCCATAGAATTGGAAGCCGAATCAGTAGGAGGAAGATCTATATTTTCCTTTTACTGATACGGAAAATTAAATTGTAGCATTAAAAAAAAAAAATAAGAAGTTGGAAACCAGTTACTACATGAATATGATAGGAGTCTCTCCACTGACAGGGAGGATTGGAAAGAGTAATATTGGTTATTCCGAAGCAATTATGCGAACGAAGCCAATTTTTTGTACCCCGTATTAATACGTATCCTCAAGAAAATCTGGGATTCCCCCCCCCCAGTTGACTGATTAATTCGCTCATTCCAGTCATTCGATACACCGGATTGATTTTTTGAAGTGGAAACTATTAAAAAACGACGCCTCAATGGGATCCTTGGAGCTACTCAGGGAGGGTGAGGGGGGGGGGGAGAACGCGCCAGTCAGTATCCCCGTCTCCATTTGTTGTTGTTGAGGCTTGAAGTAGGCACGGTAGTAAACCATTCAATGATTGGTGGGCGACGCGACTTGATTTGGCATATGTGTGTGTGAAATACAACTCTCCTACAACTCCCCCATTATTGGGAATTCTTGACGTAGATACGAATCTCCCCGGATAGGATTCGAACCTACGACCAATCGGTTAACAGCCGACCGCTCTACCGCTGAGCTACCGAGGAAAATGGTGGGGGATTCAGTCCCATACACACTTGCTTGAAGACCCTTTTTCCGGAAGCCAATTCCAAATCTGGAAGGAGTTAAGCTTTCTCTACCATTTCAGAAACTTCGCGTACGCCCTAACTCCCATTATAGGGGGGGGCAGCGGCGATAGCAATCCCATTTTAATGGAAGGGCCCCCGAATCATGGGCATGGGAGGGGGGGGGGGTCAACCGGCCGAGACAAGGTCGAGATCAACCTCGCAAGCCCCTCCCATGATTCGTATTGATCAATCACCAATCAGTGGTTTCTATTCCCCCCTTCCGGGAGGCGTAGTAGAATAGTCGCAGGATTCTTCCTCCATCTTCATGTCATGGAAGGAAAATGTTTGAGGACTATAAATAGGGGGGGGAATAAAGGAAGCAAGAAGGAAATGTAGAGATGGGGAAGATGAAGAATAGTCGGGAGAAATGAACGCGAATTGGAGCTTCGTGAAACGAAAGTAGCAGTTTATGGAAAGGGCAGAAAGTTTATCAACAGCGAAATGGCTCCAAGCATTAGCACAAATAAGTAATGAGATACCCTACCATTTTCTCCGTAACGTATACCCTCCCCTCCAAAGAGATTCGAAGCACCGGTTGCGTTGATGAAACTATCAATTATGTACCGATCGAAACTTGAAACCGATTTACTGAGAAATGTCAAGCTACGCCCGAAGCAGATGCCGTAATAGTAATCGATATAACCCCGATTCAGTGACCAGGATTGAATAAGAAACCCAAATTTCCTAGCTAATTTCGTAAATCCGGTGAAGTCTTGCTTGTAAGCAGATACATTAGTTTGCCCGTAGATACTGAGGGAAACAAATATTCCAAGAAGAGATAAACCTGAGGAGCCACTTGAATTCGCCAATATTTCTGTCAAAACTCCGAAATAGTTACTAACTTCGAAGAGATGGGGTGGATTAGCTAGCCACTCGGGAAGTAAATCAAAATTGGTGCTTTCTTTGGCAAAATCAATTCCTATTAATCCGACTAATGTAGTGGGCACCGCTAGCGTAACGAGAGGAGGTGTCGTAACGAAACCCGACTCTTTAGGATTTGGCAAGCTCCGGCCGTAACGAGCTTCAGTATCCCCATCTGAATGTTCCAGATGGGATGACAAAAAACTTTTTGTTTTCGCAACTCCATATTGTACAGATGCTCCATTTCGACTGATTTGGTTTAACGGCGACTTCAGTTCAACACCACCCCACAAACTGATGCTGCTAGAAAACAGGGGAAATTTGCTAAAGTCGGCCCAATCCGTCTTAATGGCGCGAAAATCTCCCTCAAAGGTGAGTAGATAAATGCGAAACATGTAAAAGGCCGTGAGACCCGCCGTGCTGGAAGCTACCAATCCGAGGGGAAGAGAATATAACCAACTTTCGGTAATAATCTCATCTTTGGACCAGAAACAAGCTAGGGGCGGTATCCCACATAGGGAAAGGGTACCTAGAAGAAAAGTAGTTCCAGTAATTGGCATGTACTTACGTAAGCCACCCATTGAAAACAGGTTTTGACTCTTGTCGGGTGAGTATCCGACAACTTTCTCAATTGAGTGAATTACTGAACCAGCTCCGAGAAATAACAAAGCCTTTGAGTAAGCGTGTGTCACGAGGTGGAATAGAGCGGATCGGTAGGCGCCAATGCCTAGGGCTAAAACCATATATCCCAACTGAGACATGGTGGAATAGGCAAGACCCTTCTTTAGATCTTTCTGGGCGAGGGCTAATGTGGCACCTAGCAAGGCTGTTACTCCACCTACCCAAGAGATGGTAAGCATCACTGGGGGCAGCATCGATATTAGGCCGAAAATTCGGGCAATGAGAAAAATACCGGCAGCTACCATAGTAGCTGCATGAATAAGAGCCGATATGGGCGTGGGTCCCTCCATCGCATCTGGTAGCCAGATGTGAAGTGGGAATTGGGCAGATTTAGCAACTGGACCTAGAAGGAGTGAAAGAGCAATTATATCTGCAAAGATCGGATTGACAAATCCCGCTTCCCCCAATTCAGAGAATCAATCACACAATTCAGAAATCTCGAAGCTACCGGTTGTCCAGTATATACCTAAAATACCTAGGAGTAATCCGAAATCTCCTATGCGGTTAGTAACGAAAGCTTTTTGACAAGCATTTGCAGCACTTGACCTCGCGAACCAAAAACCTATCAATAGATAGGAACACATTCCGACTAACTCCCGAAACACGTAAAGCTGTATCAGGTTGGGGCTGGGAACTGACCCTGACATTGACGCGGTAAACAGGCTTAAATAGGCGTAAAACCTAGCATATCCTCAGTCATGACACATGTAACTATCGCTGTAAACCATAACCGGTACGCCTACAGTGGTAACCAGTAGTGACATGATTAAAGTAAGCGGATCAATCAGAAACCCTATTTCCACGAAATAAGTACTTCTTGGGATCCAAGCCCACAAATACTGCTGTATTGAGTGGTTAACAAGTTGTCCCTGAAATAGGGCAAGTGAGACAAACATAGAAGTTGCTAATGAAAAGATGTTGAGCAATGCGCATAGGCGACGGAGACCCCGTGTAGCTTCGGGGAAAAAGAATGCTAACGATCCGGTGCAGCAAGAAGCTATTAGTGGACATGAAGGAATAATCCAAGCGTATTCGTTTGAAAGTTTCACAGACGTATCGAATCCGAATTCAATTTATTGTTACTTCCCTTCCTCTTTTTATCACTAGAGGAAGGGAAGTATGGGAGCGATACCAAATGGAATGTATACAGACAAAATAATTGATTTCCGACTAAACAATATACTAAACTCGTTCAAATTTACAATTGCTTGAAGGAAGCAACAAACAGAAAACTTGACAATATTCGGGCGTGACCGAGATACTTATTCGAGTTGCAAAATTCGGCAACGAATTGAGTCTCCTTTACGGGCGAACTTTTATTTTTCAGTATTGGGGGGAGAAATGGAGAAATGGAAGGGGGGAGTCGGAGTGGGTAGATACGCAATTATCGATATTGGGGGAAAGCAACTACGAGTAGAACCGGGAAGATTTCATGACGTTCGCCGCCTCACCTCAAATCTAAATACATGGGGGTCCAACACAAAAATATCCATGAGTCGAGTCTTGCTTATTCGTGACGGATCTGACATAGATATTGGCTCCCCGTGGCTAGCCGATGCAGTCGTCAAGGGTCGGATCTTACACAGCTGCTTCGGGGAGAAATTGGTGATACAGAAGATTTCTTCCAAAATCAAAACATGACGGATTCGCGGATACAGAGAAAATATGATTAGATTTGCAATTGATTCCATCCAATTTAATTGCAGGAATGCCAGTAATCAATAATCGCTTAGGCGCATCAAATTACTAAATACTTGAAAATTTGATGCATTGATTTCAAGTTTTTCCCCTATCTGACGTTTGCCCATTCTTGCTACTCGTCAATTTCTCCATTCATTATATACATTCCATCGATACGTATCAACACAGCTGCTAGTCGCAAACAAATGAAGCTCCACGAATACATGCAAGAATATGGCCGTTCCAAAGAAACGCACTTCCAAATCGAGGAAGAAAATCCGTAACCATGCCTGGAAAATTAAATCCGTGGAGAAGGCGTCGAAATCTTTTTCTTTGGCCCAATCTGTTTTAAGCGGATGTTCGAGAAGTTTCTATTACGTAACGGAAAAAAAATATTTCCGAACGAATTAGCGGTACCGTGTACTCCGTCCGTAGCTAGTTGCTTCACAGATATGAGGAGTAAGCAACCGGGTGGGAAACTGCGAAACGGGGAGACAGAAACTTTCTAAGTTTTACAAATAACCTGAAATTTTCGCTTCCCTCTTCTAAAGAATTTTTGAAATTTTCAACTATTTCGTCTAGCAGTTCTAGCATCGGTAGTTGATGACGTAATTGCATTTGACAATCAACTTCAAGCAATTTGCGGGTACTAGTCTGTCTGAGAGACTAACGAGTTTGAGGTTGAAATGAACTTTCCGTTAGAATAAAAATATATATTTAGGTACCCAAATGAAGTAAGTGTCATTTTGTGCCAATTTGGGGGGGGATTCAACCGGTGCCGAAGCGGAGCGGGAACGGCGAAAGATACGAGGAATCTCTTAGGTTTCCGAACTAGAAACTTTGAAAGGAAGTAGATTAAAGGGAGGGGAAGAAGATTCTAACTCTTCTCTGTTTCAGAGTTTACTCCGTGTTATTTGGATTTGATTTATTTCTATGCAGACGCATCCGAAAGAAAAGAGTGCTGGAAAACACTCGCTTCACCCCCCACTTCACCCCAAAAAGATTATATGTGCAGTGTAATGACACACATAATTTTACGACTCCCCCACATAAGGAACCGGTCTCAATTCGGAATAGCAGGATTTGAACCTGTGACCTCCATCACCCCAAGATGGCGCGCTACCAAACTGCGCCATATTCCGTATATGTAAATAGAAATATATCTATATCTCTCTCTAAATAGATAGAGATATAGATATATTTCTATTTCTTTTTATAGGTACATTTCATTATCTATGTCAGTAACAGAGTCAGTAACAGATAGTTGGACTAGATAATTGACCAGTTGTCTCTCCCCCTCAACCTATACTCACTCCACCCCTACTTCGCAAAAATATGTACCGGTTGACTTGTCGGTATGTACCGATGTACAATAAATTTGCATCTGCTCAGACTCCGACGAGCCGCTATGGTGAAATAGGTAGACACGCTGCTCTTAGGAAGCAGTGCCAGAGCATCTCGGTTCGAATCCGAGTAGCGGCACCTAAGATAAGAAAAGACGGGTTTAATTTCCGGAAACCTGTTAGAATAGATATGGGAAAAATAGAATCACCAAATAAATTGGTGATAATCCGCTTCAATTTCAATTTGAATAAATTGAAATAAATTACTGGTCCCCCCTAATTACGACGTATACCCGCGTAGAGTACATATCTGTTCATATCTCGTTTCTGATGCTTCTTCTAGTAACTCTGTCGAACCCCATCAATTTATTTTACAAAGTTGATAGACCTGATCACTTCAGCAAGACTAGCATGACAATTGCTTTTCCCCGTACCACCGGATTTACGATTACTCGCTGTCTCCAAACCAGGCACTTACCGCTTGGCAATTTGTATGAATCGCTGATGTTTCTATCGTGGGGCTTCTCTATGTTATACCCAATTTCAGATGTTGGAGATCGAAATAGGTTGTCGCGTGCAGTTCCGGCGCCGAGTGCTATGCCGACTCACGCCTTCGCAACTTCAAGCCTTCCCCAGCAGATGCAGCACTCGACGTCGGTAGTACCCGCTTTGCAGTCTCATCGGTTGATGATGCATGTAAGTGCGACGTCGATTAGTTACGCAACCTTGTTGTGTGGGTCTTTGCTAGCAATAGGTTTGCTGACTCTATTTTACAGTGGGATAGGTAGCTTCTCTGTCGTAAATTTGGAACACAATTTTCAAAAACGAATCTCCATTTCCCCCCCGAACCCATGTAACAACATTCGGATACAAGCCAATGTGCGAAGCTACTCTTACTTACTTCTCTCGAATTCGCGGAAGTGCCAGTTGATTAATTGTTTGGATAAATGGGCTTACCAAACGATAAGTTTGGGGTTTTCTCTTTCGACTATTGGTATACTTTCCGGAGCGGTGTGGGCTAATGAAGCTCGGGGATCTTACTGGAGTTGGGACCCGAAAGAGACTTGGGCGTTGGTAACTCGGTTGATATATGCTACTTATCTCCACGCAAAAATAGATGAAAAGCAGATGGGGGAAGGGCCGGCTATGGCAGCATCTATGGGATTTTTTTCGGTTTGGATTCGCTTTTTGGGAGTCAATTTGTTAGGAGTTGGATTGCATAATTACGGATGGTTAGTGCGAAGATGAGGAGTTCAAATTTGGCAAGTCGACAAAGAGGTGGTTCGGGAAAACAACTAGTAACTAGTTGACCGAATAAATTTTGACTCCAGCGGGGAATTCGGAGAACAGTTGGGCAGATAAATGACTCGAACTACCATCTAGAGGGAGAAACAGGAACAGACTTACAGGTAAATAGGTAGGTTGCCAATTTCTCACATGTCTGTTTCTGTCTCCCCATTTCCTGCAGATAGAAACAATTATAAAATTACGAATATTTCGCGGACAAGCGTGAATCAATTAGGGATCCGGAAAATCTATTTATCTTTATCCCTCGATTTCCATGCAGTGGAGGTGGAAGACAAATAAGTTTATTCGTACCAAATTAACTGGAACTCCTCGTCTCCTATCTCGTAATATCGGAATATGGAAGTAGGAGAGAAGGTACTTCAGTACTCCAAAGAGGCAAAATCAAATTTGGGTATGAACCGATACCTAGTATTGGCAGGAGGAAACATATTAGAATGAATAATTCTCTCGGGCCAGGATCAATTGAATAAGGATTTGGTTCGTCGAAAAAGCGGTAACCATAAAATAGTTGACGTAACATCGATAATAAATAGATGGGAGTGAGTACTGTACCAACTGCCTCTAACACCGTAATTACTGCCTTGAAGGCGAAGGAGTATTGCTTAGAAGTAACAACTCCCGGAAAAACTAACAATTCTGCTACAAAACCACTCATTCCTGGTAATGCGAGAGATGCAAATGAAGAGGTACTAAACATGGTAAATAATTTAGGCATTGGAGTTGCGACTCCCCCTAACTGATCCAAGAAAAAAGTTCGAGTTCTGTCGTAGCAAGTACCTGCGAGAAAAGATAAAGCAGCTCCAATCAAACCATGGGAAATCATTTGCAATATGGCTCCGTTAATACCCGCATCTGCCAAAGAACCGATTCCGATGGTTACAAAACCCATATGAGAAATCGAGGAATAAGCTATTCTTCTTTTGAGATTGCGCTGACTCATCGAAATTAAAGAGGCATAGATAATTTGAATTGCTCCAATCAACATCATCCACGACCCCAGTAAAAAATGTGCATGAGTCAGTAATTCCAAATTAATTCGAATAAGTCCGTATCCACCCATTTTTAGCAGTACCCCGGCAAGTGACATGCATGTGCTGTAGTGTGCCTCTCCGTGAGTATCGGGCAACCAGGTGTGGAAAGGAAATATCGGTAATTTCACAGCATAAGCTACCAAGAAGCCTACGTAAATAAGTATTTCTAACGAAGGGGGATACGATTTATGCATCGAATCCTGAATATCAAAAGAAGGAACTTCGCTACCGTAGAAACTCATAGTCAAAGCCGCCACCGAAAGAAAGATTGAACCGCCAGCTGTATATGGGATAAATTTCGTGGCTGAGTATAAACGTCTTTTCCCGCCCCATAGACATAGCAGTAAATAGACCGGAATTAGTTCCAGTTCCCACATGAAGAAAAAAAGCAAAATGTCCCGAGAGACAAATAATCCAATTTGGCCACCGTACATAATTAGCATAAGAAGGTAAAATAGCCGTGTATTACGAGTGATGGGCCAAGCCGCTAAGGTTGCCGGAGTAGTAGCAAAACCCGTCAAGATAACAAGACCTATGGAGAGGCCGTCAATCCCTAATGACCAGTGGAGATTAATAGACTTTATCCAGTTAAACGTCTCCAATAACTGAATTGACTGGGAGTCAATTCGGAAGTGACAATAAGATATGTAAGTAATTGGTAGAAATTCCAATATGCAAATACCCGGGGTATACCATCGAGTGACTCTGTTTCCATTACGAGGCAGGATTGGAATCATCAAACCAGCTAAGATTGGGAGGGAAACGACTACCGTTAGCCGAGGTACATTACTAATCATGAATTGAAGAAGAAATAATTTTTTATAAAGACTGTGTGAGCCAAACCAAATGAGATGACTCATACCCCACCTCTCAAAATATGAAGTTTCGGGTATGAGTTGAAATGAATGACTCGGGGTTTAACTTCCCCGTTCTACTGACTGACTAATAAGCTAGACCCATACTACGGGTAGTTTCAGCTCCCAAGTAGACACGTACACTCAAAAAATCTGTCGGACAGGCAGATTCACATCTCTTGCATCCCACACAATCTTCTGTTCTGGGAGCAGAAGCTATTTGATTTGCCTTGCATCCATCCCAGGGTATCATTTCTAGCACATCTGTGGGACATGCTCTTACACACTGGGTACAACCGATACATGTATCATATATTTTCACTGAATGTGCCATTGAGTCTGTCTACTCCTATTAGATCGATATAGTGAATTCCTGGGGAAGCAGTTGGGAGAAATCTATTTATCCTCCCCCCAATTTCTTCTCAAATACCTCTGACAAGATCTCCTCATTACTTCCAAAATCTATCCGATCAAATTTCAGTTCGTAAAAATTTATCTCTTCTTTTTTTTTCGGGGAAGGAGATGAGAAGTTGGAGCTGCGGCAAACTAACTGGAAGAGTGAGTTACCAGCTATGAGTGGGAGGAAGTATTAGACTAACTGGGTGAGTTGAAGATACTGCTACTGGGGACGGAGTCAACAACTAGGCGTATAAAACCGCCCAACCTACCAATCAATCACCATCCAACCTACTGATCAATCACCATTTTAACAAATTCGATTGGTCGATACGAGTAGATCTCCTGTTTCGATGGATGGAAAGGGCTATAGCTAACCCAGTGGCAGCTTCAGCAGCTGCAACGGCTATTACAAATAGTGAAAATATCTCCCCCGTCTCCCGGTTGTCAAATAGATTTGAGAGTGTAATTAAATTGAGAGTAATCGCGTTAAAGATTGGCTCAAGACTCATGAGTGCCCTAACCATATTTCTACTCGTAATTAGTCCGAAAAAGCCTACACATAAGATATAGGCACCCAGAATTAGTCCTTGTTCAAACGTAAATTTCTCCTCGAAAATTTGGATGAGTCAATTTATTCTTCTGGACTTCTACATATACTTCTATTCGGATAAGCCCGCGTCAGTCAGAAAAATGAAGAATTTTCGCAGGGTGGTGAGACAGCCGACTTCTCCTTTTCATCGGCTGCAAGTGCATTCTCATCGCGTGCCAGATTAATTGCTCCCACTAAAGCAACTAAAAGAAGTATCGAGGCAAGTTCGAACGGTACTACAAACTCGCCCAATAACTTGTATCCAAGTTGTCGGACATTATTTTCAGGTGTGCCTGACGTAGGAATTCCCGATTGATTGATGAAACTTAGACCAAACCATTTGGTATTGCGAATCGCACAAGCTAATGTTGAAGAAAGGATTGCACAAGCCCCGGAAGCGGTGATATATTCCACGCCGCAGGCAGCGGCGTCGGAACCTGTCGGTTCGTCGGTAATCGTTACGGCAAATACGGTTAAAACATTTATGGCTCCTACATAAACTAGCGATTGCGCAGCAGCTACGAAATCTGCATTCGATACAAGGTATAATAGAGATATACAAGTGAAAACCAACCCCAGAGAAAAAGCGGAATTAACCGTATTGACAAGCGATACTGCGCCTAAACTTCCCAGCAAAATACCCAATTCTATCGATGCCAAAACAAATTCGTGAATTAATTCCGAGAGATTCGTTATACACAATTACTTAGATGTCTCATATGAATTTTTTCGCACTTAATAATTCCTCTTCCCTTCTTCAGTTTTTGGGCAGATGGGTTACCCAATTAGTGATTTGAGCAGATAACTCGTTTTGCAAGTTATGATTCGGGTGCTAAGTTATGACTTGGGTGTTAAGTTTTTTTGCCCAAAAATTTTTCCATTTATTGAATTCGAAACTAACTGAATTGAAACATCTTGAGAGGCAGAAGAGGGTACACGTCCCAAAGCCGTCTGATCACAATTGAGTTCGTGACGATCGTAACTGGAAAGCTCATATTCCTCGGTCATTGACAGACAATTTGTTGGACAGTACTCGATGCAGTTGCCGCAAAATATGCAGACTCCAAAATCAATGCTATAGTTTTTTAATTTCTTCTTCTTCACATCTTTTAGAAAGATCCAATCGACAACTGGGAGATTGATCGGGCATACCCGAACGCGTACTTCGCAAGCAATACATTTGTCAAATTCAAAGTGGATACGTCCACGAAATCGTTCGGATGGTAAATTTTTTTCATATGGATACTGGACAGTTATGGGTAAACGATTTGAATGATCCGAAGTAACCGCAAATCCTTGGCCGATGTAGTTTGCGGCTTCTACAACTTGTTGACCATAATTTTGAAACCTAATTATTGCCGAAAACATGAGATGGATAAATCCAATTTCAATTTTACTCTTCGATACACATTTCTATGTAACGGGGAATAGATGCACTTGTTTCCCGGTATTAAATTAAATGAATTCAACTTGAGTTGAAGCTGAGGCGTAGGCGTCAACTTATTAGTAAGATTCGAAACGAAGCTGTCAGCAACGAATTTCCTGGAGCGATGGGCGGGAGAAATTTCCATCCGAGATCTAGTAATTGATCCATCCTTACTCTAGGTAAAGTCCATCTCGTCAAAATGGAGATGAATAGGTATAAATAGGATTTGGATAATGTGGTGGCGACTTCTGCAACCGGCCTCAACGTGTCGAGGGACTCGTCGATGCCACTCGAAGTTGAAACATTTTGTACAATATTTTCGACAAAAGGAATTGAGGAATTCCATCCACCTGAATACAAAACTGCTACAAATGGTGAGGAAACCGACAAATTTAGGTGGGAACCAACATAAAATAAACCAAATTTTATTCCCGAATATTCGGTTTGGTAACCCGCCACTAACTCCTCCTCCGCTTCCGGCAAGTCAAATGGCAATCTCTCACATTCCGCCAATGAGGAGATGAAAAATGCTATGAATCCTATCGGCTGACGCCACAAATTCCACCCCAAGAATCCATATTTGGATTGTGTCTCCACTATATCAACTGTACTCAAGCTACCGGATAAATATAGTCGACGGATTTTGCCGCCTCTACTTCAAAACCGTACATGAACTAGGAGTTTCATACGGCTCCCCATCGAGGTCGTGAACGGAGAGAATTGCTTCAGTTGCAGGTGAGGTGAGAATCTCCGCTTCCAATCAATGAGATTCTGTTTGCTATGAGTTTGCTTCGGAATCTGTCTTAACCTTATTCAGGTTCTTACTTCTACAAATTGTAATTGGAAAATTAGAAAAAAGAAGCGACTCGTATTTTCCACTCATTTCATTTCTTCCGGGGAGGATTGTAATTTCTCATCCCTGCATCTAGAAAAATTTTGTGCTCGACTTTCCTTCATTTTTTTTTCCTTTCCCCAATTGCAGAATTTTGATGAGGGTTACTTCGTTCCAAATGGTTATCACTGAAGTAAATGAGGTTATACTCGAGAATGAAATTATTTAGATGCACTACTCAGTCGTCCCTACCAAAGCTGAGTCTACTTCACGCAGTTAAACGGAGGGAAAAAACAAATATGGGAGAGGGAAGAATAGTTACAATATATCTATGTGTATATATATGTATATATATATGTATATATATATGTATATATATATATATGTATATATCTGTATCCAACTTCACCGATCCCCTCCTCCCGAGAATTTATTCTTCGTTTACTACCCCCAATCTACTCCCTCTTCGGAAATCTCTTGTGTATATTCGTGTTTCTTGCCAATCACTTCTTGTAACTTCAAGGGGGAGCAGAAACTAACTACCTGTTCCCACCCGCTTCAAGCCTGGGTAATGAGTCACAGACTTGGGATCATGCTGCATGCACCGCTCGAATACGTTTTCAGTTCGTACACGGACTATTGGGTTTAACTCCGCAACTGCGAAAACGCCGTTTGAGTTCACCCAGATAACTATTTGGTCTAACAACCGACTGCTATTACGAGGTGAAACCGTTTACCTCTTCTTACATTCGCACTTGACGAATCGCACGTAGGGATATCGACAGTACACATGGGGCTAGAGGTATTTCGTAACTGATAGACTGAGCCGCAGCCCTGAGACCACCTAAAAAGGAATATTTATTATTGGAACCGTACCCTGCCATGAGAAGACCCAGAGGTACGATGCTTGAAGTAGCAATCCAGAAAAAGACACCTATTCCCGAGTCGGATAAGATGATATGTTGGCCAAAAGGTATTACCAAGTAAGTGATGAAGACTGGTGTGACTACAACAGCAGGTCCAGCGGCAAATAACCAGGCATTACTCTTAGCTGGAACGATGTCTTCCTTCAAAAGGAGTTTAATTCCATCTGCTAAGGATTGAATAATTCCTAATGGACCTGCATATTCTGGTCCGATACGTTGCTGCACCCCCGCGGATACCTTTCACTCGAGCCATGCGATGACTGAGACTCCTATCGTGACTCCCAAAATTAGAATGAGAGTATAAGCAAAAATCCAAATCGATTCGGAAAAAGTCGTTGCAATTTTCAATTCGTCGAGAAGATGAACCAGCCTCTTTCTGCAAAATTCGGTACCATTTATCATTCTAACGATCAACCTCTCCCATAATGATGTCTATGCTACCTAATATTGTCATAATATCTGCGAGCTTCATTCCCCTAATCAACTGAGGTAGAATCTGCAAATTTGTAAAACCAGGTGGACGAATTTTCAATCTCCAGGGGAAGACGCTATCATCTCCGACTAAGAAAATTCCCAATTCTCCCTTGGGAGCTTCTACTCTTACGTAATGTTCCTGTTTAGGCAATTTAAGAGTGGGAGAAGATTTTTTCCCGACAAACTGGTAGTTGAAGCCGTTCCAGTCTATTTCGTCTTTCCGTTGCGCAAGACGCCGACCCTCGAGATTTTCATACGGACCTCCCGGGAGAAGTTTTATGGCTTGTCGAATAATATTTATTGATTCTTTCATTTCGTCGATTCGTACCAAATAGCGAGCCAAAGAATCTCCGTCCCCCTGCCACTGAATTTGCCAATCCAGTTTATCGTAGCACTCATAATGATCAATTTTGCGGAGATCCCATTGAACCCCCGAAGCTCGCAACGAAGGTCCAGATAATCCCCAATTGATGGCTTCTTGCCTGCTTATGAAACCTACTCCCTGTACCCGTCTCAAAAAAATGGGATTTTTCGTAATTAACCGCTCATACTCGTGGATTTTCGGGAGACAATATTGGCAGAAATCCAAGCATTTATCTACCCATCCATATGGCAGATCTGCGGCAACTCCTCCAATTCGGAAGTAGTTATGCATCATTCGCATACCTGTAGCAGCCTCGAATAAGTCGTAAATCATCTCCCTTTCCCGGAATATGTAGAAGAAGGGGGTCTGTGCACCAATATCTGCTAAGAATGGCCCGAGCCATAACAGATGAGAAGCTACTCGGCTTAATTCAGGCATGATTACGCGTATGTAGCTAGCTCTTTCGGGTATCTGAATATTTGCTAATTTTTCCGGCGCATTGACCGTAACCGCTTCGGTAAACATAGTGGCTAAATAATCCCACCTCGTCACATAAGGTAGGTATTGCGAAGTTGTCCGATTCTCGGCAATTTTTTCCATTCCCCGATGCAGATATCCCAATATTAGTTCAGAATCAACAACATTTTCACCCTGCGAGACAACAACAAGCCGGAGAACACCGTGCATCGATGGATGATGAGGACCCATGCTTACTACAACTGGATCAATCTCTTCGAGACGAATACTCGTAAATTGCTTCCTCTCCAGTAAATGTCATAAAACCCGATTTGCCCGGGGATAAGGCAACTGCTTCAACTACAACTACAACACGGCGAGGAATCAAACCCACGGAGGAAGCGGTAAGAGAAATTTTTGACGCTAACGCCCTTTCAACCCACGAATACCTAATTTCCTTAAAACTCTCACATATAAACCTGTATTTTCATTGGACAAATAAGCTAGGAGACGCTTGCGTCTACCAAGTAATTTCCACAAACCCATTTGGGATGAGTAGTCTTTGGGGTGTAATTCCAGATGGGAAGTGAGCTTCGACACCTGGTAAGTTGAGTAGTAAATTTGAGAAGCGGTGAATCCCGTATTTCCGTTCCCATCTGAAAGCTGTGCGTGGATAGATTCTTGTTTCTTCATGGTAGTATTGGTAGTAATCACGACTCCGCCCCGCCCCCTGCCTCGGATCGATTATAAGGGGTTTGACTGCTAGTTGCAGCACCAATTATCTGGACCTAGAAATTAGGTTGTTTCTGGGGGTGTGTGGTACAACCCCCCCCCCCCCCCCCCCCCCCCCACACACCCCGCAATCACGACTTGAATCTCCGCATCTGACTACTAAATGCTCCAATCTCTGCACGGCATTCAAGTTTTTAGGTAATATCCCAACTCCGGAAATTCCTACTTAGCAGCTGGGTGCATATCGAACCCTCCTCCCGGCTTTTTCAACTCGGAGTAATGGGATACATTCGGATTCTAAGCGCTGCAAATCGACTCCCCGTTGTGACACTAAGACAGAATCTGCCGGTACAAGCGACTTCTTCCAAGCGGTGACTCGGCCACAAAAACCGTTTGATCCTTTGAATTCCATTTGGTCCTGCTGGGAGGTAAAGGGAATGTTGTTTCTCGCCATTTCGGGTCTTTCCAATTTCTGATTCCGAGATAAGATGGGGAGAGTATATACTCGGGTCCGAATTTCCCGAAATTAGTAAACAACGGAGGAACCGAAATTCCCGTCGACGTCGCGGAGGCAGGAGATCGTCGATGTTATAAAGGCGAGACTGTTTGCAACTCCGTTCAGTTAATATGTGTGACAAATTTGAGATGTAGCTACCGTTACATACATTTCTGTATAAGCGTCTTCTGGCTCCACCTCTTAATCTGGATTTGAATTTTAGCAGAGGGTTAATTATTTTGTACAACAAGTCTTGATCGTCAAATACTAGTGGTAAACGATGAGCCGAAATGACAGATAAATTCTGAAGAAGACCGAGTTTAGTTGTTGCGTCGAAGTATAAGTTTAGTAAATCTGAATTTACTTCAGTATTGGTACAAAGTGTGACCAGATCTTGGTCATCTCCTAGCATTCTCGTGAGAGCTATTAAGTTTCTAAACGTCTCCAATTCAGATTCAAATTTCCATTTCCATCGGAAGATGTAGTCCGCATCTTCTCTTTCATCTAACATGACCTCGTACAACTCATCCGATACTTTTTGGAATCTGCCATTTATATCTAAGACTAAGTCGTATTGGTCGTTATCTTCCAATATGGGATCTTTTGACCCCTTCGTTTCCCTTTTGAAGTTGGAAAAGCTTTTTGTTTTTGCAACATTTAGATCTAGCCACGGCAGCAAGTCAAATTGCAAATTATATCTTCCCTCCCCATCGGAAGTCCGGAGGTGAACAAATTTGCTAATTCCGTCTCCTCCCCCCCTACCACTTCTTCGGATGCGACTCCTGCAACGAAACCTCTGCTCCATAACATCTCGTTGCACAGAGAAGTTCTGTACATCCCCATTTCGAACAAAATCAGTTAAGTTCTGTAGCAGCTTTCTATGTCTACGGAGTTTACTGAAATTCCTAATTCGATTTCTGTGGAAAGATTTCTTTGAATAGATCGAATAACTGTGTAACTTGCTTCGAGAGACGACTTCATTTACGGTATTTGCCTCAATACTACTAAGTCCGCCCAAGCGAACTTTCCATTTTCGAGGTACTACACTGCGCCATGCCGCTAACGGCAAATTATATCTGTATAGACAATCTAGCCATTCATCCCAATTATTTTCATCCAAGTTGCGAAACTTATTAGAAAATCCCCACTTTTCCACACATTTTGCAACGTCTTCGCCAAAAAACTCGTTGGCAGTTTTGCTGGTCCCCCCATCAAAACAGATTGTCAAATTATTTACATGATTACCTACTTTTTTGGGACTCGGAAATTTTGTCACGATAGAGTCGAAATGGACGGGAGTTTTTTCCGCGTACACTTCAGGTTGGTATAGGTTTGAGACACCGTCGCCGTCGCTACAGATGTCACCCCGTTTACTTCCTCCACAACTACTTCTATTCCTTTCACCACTACCTAGCAGATCTAGGTTTAAGTCCCCCCCCATACCAATGTGCCATATATCGGCATAGAGACAAGCTTGAGGTGGTAAGCCAAGTCGCGGTAATAAACTTTCTGGTAATAAATTACTTCCCTGATTGATGTTTCCTAGCACCCTCGCCAGTTGCGTATACAATGCAGTGAATTCGGTGAAGTAATGAGCAGAAATCCTGTCAATTGTGAGAGACAAGTTTATTACTACCGAAACAAATTTTTCAACTGATTCCTCGACGAGTAAGTATAAACTTAATCCTCTTTCCTTGGAATCTAGTGTTTGCTTCCGTCCAAATTTTGCGGAATTGACAAAATTTGTGTCACTTGATACAGCATCGACTGGTACCAGATCCCCCGAAGTTATTTCAGAATCCAGTTCATCTGTTTCAACTTTGTCGTCCAAGAGATTCGCGGGGTCGACTGCAATGCTACCCGCAAGAAATTCTACTCGTACCTGGTCTCGGGTGCCGAGTTGCTTACCAGTAACATTAGCCGGATGCATTTCCCCACCAATAGCAATAGATTTACTACTTCCTGTGACCACATCATACTCAGGTTTCACCATTTCATCTACGTAATTGGTGGATAGGGTCTTCATCCAATCTTTTTCATTTGGACCGAAGTCGCTTGGTCTTTCCCCACCTTCTTTGAGATTGCAGGGAAGGTTCAACTCCTCCGATGGAATCGGACTCGGTTTCAATACTTTTCCCAAGTTGACCCTGGAGTCGATGAGGTGATAGGCGTGTCTAATTTGGCGGGGCAAGCCCTTCTTGCAAACCCGAATTAGTTTTCTCCGCACCGGTTTCCAAAAAGAAGTCTCTTTCTGAATAGTCCCAAAGGGTATATCTGTCTGATACCCCAAAACAGTTAAATAAGTAAATTTGGGTCTCTTTTTCTTCAAATTTCTCTTGTTTCTTAATTCCTGACTCTTAGATCCAGCTTCCACATGTTCTCCCCGAAGAGTCTGTTGTTTCCCACTCCCACCCGTATGCCAGGGCTTCAGCCGAAATGGATACACAATTTTTATTTGGATACCTTCCCTTAACCAGCGTGGGGGTAACTCATCTTGCGAAAATTCTTCGCCATCAAATGTACAATTGATGTGAATTTCTTTCCCCCATTTCGTCCAATCTTTATTCCATTCGGAATTTTGTCGGAGTAAAATACGGCCGATACTTTTCAGGACTATAAGTCCTGGTAGTTTGATAAACTTCCGAAATCTGGATTGGAAAACCAGCATATATCCCCTTCCGTTATGGATAGGACCTATGTCGGATCTAGCTGCTACAGCTGAACGAACAAGTTTTGACTCACCAATTAAACTTCTCTCCGCGGAGAGGGAGATATCTAGTAGCTGTTTCTCAAATTCGTAATCCGCGTCTTTTTCCAACTCACCAAATCTTGCTTCACGACTCGAAGTTTTCAGCCGCTCAATAAGTGGTTGAAATAAAATTGGTCTTTCCGTCGATCTAAGGAAGAGAGACGACCGTATCTTCTCCTGAAGTGCCTTCCAAAGCAAGGTCTTCCGCCTCCTAGAACGCATGGATCCCTTCAGAAATTTCCGACGGAAATCAGATACCTTCGCGTATCGCTTCACTAATTTCACCGATCTGGGTTTCCCCCTTGCAGAAGTGATACCTACATTACGCAATTTTCTGTGGCGAAAGTCGCCGTCTCCCCCCGGGACGTCAAAGTCGTTGTCGAAATACAGTGCAATATTCCGAGCCAGATCCATACTCAGATCTCCGACTTTATGTAGTCTGCGTATTCTCGTTTCCGCATTTGACAATCTCTTAGAATTTGTTACTAGAAACGCTTCGAGTGGAGACATCCAACCAAATTGGTGACAGCGTCCCACCTTTAGGTAGGTCAAAAATAATACCTGGTCCTCGTAATCTAAATTCATTATTTCTTCCCAAGTAACATCGAGTTTGGACGAAGATTTTATCTTCTTCAAGATATCTTGTACCTCATAGTCGTACAAAACTCGATTTCCGAACATAAATTGGAACATACGTCTACTTTGTGACGGCAAAGGTTCCCACGGCAGTGGATTTCCATCTCCCCGTTTCCACTCCCGATTTTTTGCGGAGATCCAATTTTTGAGAACATTTTCCCCGGCGGTGTCTCTCACCTCCCTAGTTTTTTTCGCCACTTCCAATTCGGCCGATTCCCATCTGGTCAAAGCCAATTCATCCGCTAACAGAAATGTCTGCGAAACCGGAATTCGTATGCGGAAATTATTGACCGTGGGGTCATAGGTGCGGGGTATTCTCTTCCTTTTCTCGCCTGTTAATCTGGTTTTTTTCCCCATTGTTTTTGAAAAGGAAGAACCAATATCTAACAACTTGATTCGATCCGTCAATTCCTTCTGGAAAAGTTTGGTTCTCACCAATTTTTCTGAACCCCAATTCCGAGGTGAGAAACGGGTTCTCACCAATCTACGGGACTTCGCCATAGACCGATACATCTACTTCCCAAAAATTGACAAACTGGGCAACGCTGCAAAAGACAATCTTTCTTTCCCATCAGTTAAACATTTTTCAAAAAAGTATGTAGATGTTCTCCCCTTGCAGAAGCTGCTACTGATATCGGATCGACAATTTTTGACAAATCGATTGCCCCGATTTGCCCTAGAGGGATCAAAGAAAGAGGTAGGCCACGGTTTGAAAAACCACCACAAAAGATCCGAATATTCAGCAATTTCCCAAAAATCCATTTCTCTATCATGGGATTCATTCATGAACTTTTTGGTCCAAAGAGATACCGGAGCTCTACCCAAATATGCCACGGCGTTTGATACGAAAACAATACTAAAAGTTGCGTATATAGAACGTTTTGCCAATAGATAGAGCATTGGTGAATCCCTTTCCACCCGACTTAGAAGTAGTCTAGAAAGATAATTGAATGCTGCCTGACCAGTCAACCACCCCGTAAAGGTGGCGACCAAAAAGATTGTGTCGGTGCTATACCTGAAGAGGTATAGGTAAATCAGTCTTGTCAAGACAGGATTCGGTAACAAAATTGGGTTCAAAATTTGAAACAAAAAACTGATCAGGAATAATCTAGCTACTCGCGAGTCACGTAATGATGTGACGGGACGCAAAATCTGATAATTTGGAAAATCCTTGATTACCAGACAGAAAAGGAGCGTATGTGGTATTGCCACAACAGTTAGTAAATGCGGCTTTGATAGTAATAGGTAGATCGGCGAGCAGTATATCGACGAAATGGTTATTAGCTGTGCCAATACCAACCCACTGAGAGAGACGAGACCACTGAGATTCCCACCCAAAAGAAAAGATCTCATACATAGAATTTGCGAAGGCCCCACAGGTAATGTCGTGAGTAACCCATAGTATAAACCAAGTAGCACGTGGGGACCCATCAGTTTTGCCCAGGGCAGTGACGACAATATATTTATATTCGTTGCAGCTTTTTTGATGTGTGGAAAAATTGACTCCCTTGTTTGTAGTCTCATATACTCATTGCTTTTTTACCAGAACCCTACCTTTAATAGCCTCCTCCATATCTTGCTCCCATCCGTAGCGCCAGCAGTATCAGCAACATTATACGCAGGAATGCAATATTATTCAAGTGACTTCGGAAATGATTTTGAGAAGTTGATGTTGAGCCTGAAACAAATTTTTATGTAAAAAGTTGATAATTCCCTTCCTTAATCGCGTCGTAAATGAGGAAATTAACAACATCCTTGATTAAGGAATTAACTAAACACAGTTAAATACTTCCTCATAGTGATTGGCTACCAATTGTTACGTAATTTCAAAGGAAGGATAATAAAGGGAGATTTAATCAACCCCCTATCGTCTGTTTCGATAAGCTACGGAAGCCTGGGGTGAAGCCACCCCCACGTCGCAATGGACGAGTAACTAGCTCGAGAATATCTCGAGCATTACTAGATCCGTGAATTTGCGCAAATGTAAATTCGACTGACCATTTGGTATCTATATTTCTAGCCTCCAAAGGATTGGCGTGGGCCATCCCGGTAATAGCCAAATGAGGTTTCATTTCCTGCATACGTTGCACCTGCCCATAATTGTCAGGTTTTTCAACAATCCGAGGTAGAGGTGCCTTCATCCTCACGCAAGTCTGTTGTAGGAGTAGAAGCTCGGCGGCTTGGTATCGCCTATCCATATAGGGAATACCTATTTCGTAAACAATCATTCCGCATCGAATTGAAAATCTTGCCATAGAAATTTCTAACAAATTATCTCCCGTAAAAAATACGGATTTACCGGTTATCACCTGGATATAATCTTCGATATTTTTCCATATCCGACTTTCCCTCTCTTCTAGACCATTTGGTTTTATATTGAAAACTGAACAAATTTTCTCGATCCAAGCGCGTGTCCCATCCGGACCAATTGGGAGAGGTGCTCCAACTAACTGGCATTTCCTTCGACGCATTAATGTGGTTGCCGTACGGCTTAGAAAAGGATTTACTCCGCAGACGTAAACGCCTTCTCCCAAGCCAGGGAGTTCGTCGTATTTCTGGGAAGGTAACCAACCGGAAACAGAAATGGACTGACGCTTCAATTCCGAATTCAGTTGCGAAGCTACACTTGAGGGTAGAGAGCCAAAAAGCACTAAATTGGATCTCGTCAATTCACTTCCCTGAGAGGTAGATTTGTTATCAGAAGTAGTCTGAATCCCAATACGCCCGATTTCATCCTGCCTTCTCCGGTTCGTCTCGCAATGTATGTATTCTGGACATCGATGCGCCATGGCAGCCAACGCAGTATCTTCCCCCTGGGTAAAGGCGTAATCTAATCCATTTGCTCGCGCGACCACGATAGGTATTCCAATTTGTTTCTCCAATTTCGGAGCTATACCTTCCAAATCCATCTTAACTATCTCCGTGGTACAGGTGCCAATCCAAATTATAACACTGGGATTCCTATCGTCTCTTATCTGTAAGCAAATCCTTTCCAACTCCTTCTGATCATTCAATTGAGCTGAAATATCTCCCTCTTCCAATTCTGCCATTGCGTATCGAGGTTCCGCAAAAATCGTCACTCCGAGAGCATTTTGTAGAAAATAACCACGAGTCTTTGTACCCACTACCGGGAAGAAACTATCTTCAATCTTTTGGTACAGCCAAGCTACGCAACTGATGGGGCAGAAAGTGTGATAATTGCCAGTTTCACATTCGAAAGCAAGAGTCTCCGGAGTTTTCATGGAAGTGTTTCCTTAGATTAGAAAGGTGTGGATGTAAATCCATATATATATGCAAAAAGACTCACCCTCTTCACTATCGGATAATTGTAAAGTCAAGCGGAACATCTTGTTGGTCACATCCAATGTCATTTCCACTTCCGGAGGTGGAACTTAGGTTTAGGTAGAAATCGGATAGTAAGCTAAACAATTCCCTATCTGGAATTTCCCTTGGTACAATTCCTTCGGGTTCGGATAGAATTTAATCCGCTATATTCAAATGGAAATCACGGACATAATTTAAATTCGGTTGGTACTCAGCCATTTCAAACAAAGTTTTTCCCTTCACCCTCGAGACCCGAATATCTTCCACCAGGGGCAGTACTTCGAGTACAGGCATGGGACAAGCTTCCACATACTTATCGATAAGATCTCTTTCGGATGTTCGATTTCCAACTAGACCGGCCAGCCGCAAAGGATGGGTATGTGACTTTTCTCTGACCGAGGCGGCAATACGATTTGCCGCGAAGAGAGCATCGAATCCATTATCAGTTATAATAATGCGGTAATCTGCATAATTTAAGGGAGCGGCAAAACCCCCACAAGCAACATCTCCCGAAACATCGAATAAAATGATGTCATATTCGTAAAAAGCATTTGATTCCTTCGAAGGTTTTACCGTTTCCCCCACGACATACCCTCCGCACCCAGCCCCTGCTGGAGGTCCCCCAGCTTCTACGCGATCTACCCCGCCGTAACCTTTGTAAATGACATCTTCAGGCCATACGTCTTCATAGTGGTAATCTTTTGTCTGTGAAGTATCTATAATTGTAGGTATCAAAAATCCCGTTAGGGTAAATGTGCTATCATGTTTCGGGTCACATCCGATTTGTAATACTTTTCCCCCCCGTCTGGCTAAAGCTATCGATATGTTACAGCTAGTTGTTGATTTTCCAATTCCGCCCTTTCCATAAACTGCTACTTTCGTTTCACGAAGCTCCAATTCGCGTTCATTTCTCCCGACTATTCTTCATCTTCCCCATCTCTACATTTCCTTCTTGCTTCCTTTATTCCCCCCCCTATTTATAGTCCTCAAACATTTTCCTTCCATGACATGAAGATGGAGGAAGAATCCTGCGACTATTCTACTACGCCTCCCGGAAGGGGGGAATAGAAACCACTGATTGGTGATTGATCAATACGAATCATGGGAGGGGCTTGCGAGGTTGATCTCGACCTTGTCTCGGCCGGTTGACCCCCCCCCCTCCCATGCCCATGATTCGGGGGCCCTTCCATTAAAATGGGATTGCTATCGCCGCTGCCCCCCCCTATAATGGGAGTTAGGGCGTACGCGAAGTTTCTGAAATGGTAGAGAAAGCTTAACTCCTTCCAGATTTGGAATTGGCTTCCGGAAAAAGGGTCTTCAAGCAAGTGTGTATGGGACTGAATCCCCCACCATTTTCCTCGGTAGCTCAGCGGTAGAGCGGTCGGCTGTTAACCGATTGGTCGTAGGTTCGAATCCTATCCGGGGAGATTCGTATCTACGTCAAGAATTCCCAATAATGGGGGAGTTGTAGGAGAGTTGTATTTCACACACACATATGCCAAATCAAGTCGCGTCGCCCACCAATCATTGAATGGTTTACTACCGTGCCTACTTCAAGCCTCAACAACAACAAATGGAGACGGGGATACTGACTGGCGCGTTCTCCCCCCCCCCCTCACCCTCCCTGAGTAGCTCCAAGGATCCCATTGAGGCGTCGTTTTTTAATAGTTTCCACTTCAAAAAATCAATCCGGTGTATCGAATGACTGGAATGAGCGAATTAATCAGTCAACTGGGGGGGGGGAATCCCAGATTTTCTTGAGGATACGTATTAATACGGGGTACAAAAAATTGGCTTCGTTCGCATAATTGCTTCGGAATAACCAATATTACTCTTTCCAATCCTCCCTGTCAGTGGAGAGACTCCTATCATATTCATGTAGTAACTGGTTTCCAACTTCTTATTTTTTTTTTTTAATGCTACAATTTAATTTTCCGTATCAGTAAAAGGAAAATATAGATCTTCCTCCTACTGATTCGGCTTCCAATTCTATGGCTAGAGATCTAGACGGAGTGGGGAGTATCTAGGTGAGGAAACAACAGTTGTTTCATGACATCGAACTTTCATGAAGGAATTGTTTCATTGTTCAATCCAGTGATGCTTTACCAAACCGAAACGGATTGGCTAGATATTCATAAGTTTCAAGCAACATATTATAGATAAGAAAATCCCGAAATGGGGAACGGTTCCGTCTCATCCATTTGTTTCTATGAACCAGAAGCCTAAACCGAAGAAATCGTTCCGGGAAATCCTCCGCTACCGCGTAGCAACCCAAACGAACGGGAGTAAATGTCTGCGGATATTGCAGATGTATATCTACGGAAGAGGTTTCCCTGACGTATTCGGAATCTCGCTCCTCCTCATCCAAAGGAAGATTATTCCACCGATTGAGAGATGAGTCGGGTTTCAATTTCGGATTATCTTCACGATAGAGGAAGAAATTTTTAATTTTATTATTTGACATCTTCTGAAGGCGCTGCCTTTTCATACCGTAAATGGTGTGAAGCCTCCGTGCCAGTTCTTTTGTCGACAACAAGTTGCGGCGCGAGGAAGGAATGTTAGGGTCTGGCTGGAACAAAAGCATGGGGTCCCAGATGAAGCGCCCCCCGAAGAGTCGAGTCGTTTCATTAAATCGATCACAATGTGTTTCATACTCATTAGATGAGTCGCCAGAGATTCCCAATTCGAAAAATTGCTCACGTAACAACATATTATCCAATCGGTTTTCCAATCTTTTAATGGAGTTATCTGTTACATCAGTGACAGATTTCTCGAAGCTGAAAAGATATCCGCTTTTCTCGCGCCACTTACTTTTCTCCCCCTTAATCTTATTGAATTCGAAATCTTGTTGGGGTATATAATTCTGATTGTGGTAAAGGAGGATTAAGTTATACAAATGGTTGGGTTCGGATAATACCCCCCTCAATTCGTAAGTCTCGCTTCGCAGGAAACGGAGACGCCAAGCCTTGTGGGACCAAGTAATCTCACGCGATATCTCTGTCGTCGAGTTTATTAATTCGGGTGACTGTTGCATCTCAAAATCGGTTAGACTACTAAGTCTCCCTCTTCTCGGAGATTTGGAAGAGCGACTTGGAGAGGTTACACCTGAGCAATACTTGGGTTTTCCAATAGGAAGGGGGGGAGGAAAACTATTACTGCGTCGACTCCCTTCCCTACAAATTTCTGGACGTGAGAAATTATTTGAGAGGTTTTCTAGGACGCCACAAGCTAGGTTTAAGTCATTCTCTACGAGTTTGTCGATAACAATGAAATTTTCCTTTTTCCCCATATCCATTTGGAACGAATCGCGAGCTACTAATTTGGCTAGTAGCTCTAGGAGATGCGAAAACATAGTGAATTCATCAATTGTTGATTCGGTTATTGAAGGTTCCACATACCAGTTAGACAAGTAATAAAATCGCATTTTTAACGCGTCACGACGAATAGATGGAATATTTGTGAGATAAATATCTATCAAACTATTCCTCGAAGTGGCTTCTGCCATCTTGTAGGAAGAGATTTCCCATTCAGAATTAGATTCCATCCCATTGCCCATATCACTAACAGTCGAATGTTGCCTATGCAAAGCTAATCCAATTGCGTTGCTACATACAAACTTTTTCCTTTTGGAAGTACCTATTAATAACGCTTCATTAGCGAGAAGAAATAAATCTCGTTTACTATAACCTGCAGTTCCAGACACAGTACTCTCAAGAAGAGGCGGATTAGCCCCTACCTCGAAACCTTTGATACGTAATAGAATTGACAATTCTTTCTGACGTTGACGCCCATTGGACTTCCGGAAATTTATTAATTAGTTTAACCGATTCGGAGCTACTGAAGCTGGATCTATCCTTGCAGGTACGTGAGTCGTGGCAATAACGACATTCTTGCGGATGTCGGAGTTGCCGAGCTTGTGACCAATACTCTTCAATATTTGGCAAAGTAAAAATTTGGGATCAGCTTCTAGCTTATTATACGAACGACGAATATTCAATTCATGAATATCTTGAATCCATGGTGTACAAGGAGACATTTCTATCGCTATTTCAAAGACGAGATTTAATCGGTGTACGCTCTCTTTCGAGATGAAATTTCCACGTACATTATTGAGAAAAGATCGGTTGTATATGAACTTCTTGAGTGGTAGTTTCACCACTGGAAAGTAGGAGGTGAATGCTACATCTCTAATAATAGAGGATCGGCCAGTTTCTACAGGTCCTACTAGCAAAATTCCTTTGGATGGTAATAATCCCGGTTGGAGTGAAATAGGTATGTCACGACATGGCATATTTAGTAGACTGTCTCTTCGCCTTGTTGTTGCTGAAAATAAAATATTTCTACCAAGGGCGGAAAAAGCCCACTTCTCCGCAGGATCCAACTTACGAATCTTGTGACCCAATAGATCATTTTGCCAGAATTGAAGTAAGTATGCCAAAACATTGGATCTTTCTTGTGGGTAAGGTTCATGAAAAATCTTGTTGCTCAATAAATCATAATTGGATTTCGATTTCGATGCATACCTGTAGAGAATCTTAGTCGTTACTAGATGTTGAGTCAGTAGTTCTTTATTACTATCTAGAATATCAGAGCTTTCTCTACGAAATATCCATGAATCAAGTTCATTTTTCACGAGAAGGAAAAAAATTATATTACTTACACAATTTAAGAATCTATTCAGAGAATGAATTAGTAGATCTCTCGTTAACATTTAGCTTGTCGGGGGGGAATACATTACCTTTCTCAAATAGGATCCACGCATTGGGTCTGTTAAATATTCAATAGTATCAAAACGTTTCCACGAATGAAAGGAATTGGAACCCGAAACGGCAGACAAAGGATGTTTCAATGACGCGAGAACGAATACTATTGAAAGGATACAGCAATAGGAGATAGGCCTATTGGAAAATTGAGATACCGACCATTCCCCCGGATGTAACATCTCTGCTTCATCAGTAATTTTTTCGAGAATGAGAAGATCTGTCTCGGATGATATAGTATTAATAGAATTGTTTCCGAATCTCAATCCTAGCCTTCGAAGGCTTTGGAGTAAATAGCCTTTCGCGCCACCTACTAAATCCCTAGCAATTCCTTCAGAAATTCTGGGAAGATCATGATTTGAGTCGTAACTTATCTTAAGTACTATTTCTGGATATGTTTCTCTAATTAGGTCGCAGAAGTATCTCCACCAGGTGGGGGTAAAAAACAGGGGTATATAATCTCCCAATAAGCTCCATTTTTCGCCGATACTGTCTCTCCAGAAGATCCAAGAGATCTTATATCTGTTCAAATCTTCTGATAATTCATTAAAATTGATGAAATGGGGCGGGCGAGTAGCTTCTTCCCGGGCAGATGAATCTGCGAACCCCGCATCTTCGCGGGGAACCTCCTCTCCAATTGATCCCGCTAGAAATATCGATGTTACATCATTGCATGATGAGAATCTCAGCGACCAATAAGGTGTATCCAATTCCTCCGGTTCCCAGAAATACTCAATAGACAGACCGTTTTGATAGGCGCGACTCTTGGGGGATCCATTTCTCGAGTCTAATCCATCTTCGACAAACTTCTCCGAATTGACTCGATCTAATACCAGATTCCGACGAGGTTGGGTTCGCTGATGATCCGACCACGAGTCGGAGTTTACCGACGCCTCCTCCAAAGAAACTCCATCGTTACTACACGAAGATAGGAACGAGTCTGTCGCTTCACGGGGGGATGAGCTCAAACTTGCCAGTAACCCATTCAGACCCGAAATAGAATTGGGAAGTCCATCTAAATGAGTTACTATTGCCGCAGATTCATACAGATTAGGCGAAATAATTTGAATTGGTGTGAGTAAGTGACCAGCTACCTCCCCTGCCGTTTGTTTCGAGAAATGGGATGATAACGAATCTGACAGTTGGGGATGAATAAATGAGATGATATCAGATGAGATGGCTTTCTCGTCGGAGCCCACATAAAAGTTTTCTAACACGTTGAGATAACTACCGCTGCAGTTCCCGATGAAGAAACCCCTTTCGATTCTCGAGATGAAGTTGTTTCCAGCACGTCTCCGTATAGGTGAGTCGTTTATTTCATCCATTTGATCGGAAATGTTTTTTGGAATACCCCCACCAATATTCCTAATTGAATTCCCCTCACGACTTAAATCATACACAAACAGATTCCAAATTTGCCTCCCCAGAATAGAAAGAGCCTCACTCGAGAATCCTGCTCGGGTAGCTTCGATGCGAGGCAACCCGAGAGAGGTGGAATTCAACGCAGGTTTCAGTGCGGTCGAGGAGCCTACCGGTTTTTCACTTGCTAACAGTCTAGACTCGACTAAGAAACTTCTTTTTTCTTCAAGAATTGTTTTGAGAAGAAGTATCTGTTCGTCAATGTAACCATCGAATAAACTTGATAAAAAATCAAGCTCAATACGATCCATTTTGTTCAATTTCTCAAAATCTATATCGTCCAATTTTTCGATGCAGTAATCAATGGTATCTATCAGAGTTTTCTGGCGGGTAGCCTCAGCAACAATAATTTCGGAAAGAAATGACACATCGAGAAATCGATGAAAATATTTCTCGGTATGTCGATTGGTGCTGCGGAGACTGACACCAGTATTATTTAGCAACTCGTTTCCCACTATTGACACACGGCAGATTAATTCCTCCAATTCGTACTTCAGTGCTTCTCCCAAGAATTTCCCAACAGGCGAAAGAGACAAATTCCCTGTCGCATCGAACCATCTATGCACATTTGATTGAACATTCCTACACTTACCAATTCGGGAGGTAACATATTCGTTCGATAGACGCTCTACGTCATCCCTCCACTCGAATACCGTTTATTCAGTTGCAATTCTTGTTACACTGGTGTATTCTCCGCCACCCGTCCAGCCATCTAACCAATATTTGATTTGGAATAAATATTCAGTGGATAACGCGCAGAAATAATCGTGGAGAAGAAATATGTATGTTGAGTAGAGAGGTATGATTCTATTTCGCCCATATAATCTAACTAGAGAATATATTGAATCTAGGTTCCCCCCTCGTTCCAATTTGTGTCTAAAATTAGTATTTCCATTTTGATTAGTTGTTTCCTTAGGTATCTCTAAAGATGCTTTGAAATAGTTTGGGAGAATCTCATCGAAGTCGAAGTATCCGCTACTTGCTAACCTAAGTTTCTTGCCAGATATTTTGGTAAACGGCATATTTTTCTTCATTCCCAATCCTTTCTCGGATTTGATGCTATTACTGACGTCAATAACTATTTTCCTACCAAGAAGAAGGTTTGATTTCTTAATTATCGAAAGGAAGTCAGTGAGTCGGTTTATTAATTGATTTCTAATTTGTGAATAAGCGTGTAGAACGGGAAAGCCTTCCTCATCTTCTCCATAATCTAATCCGGATATGGAGTTGCGAAACAACATCGTTTTTTTACGAGACGTAAATGAAGACAAGTTGGAAAAGGCTTCTTGCTCATAGGAAAATGCCGATCCATCCCCTCGGTGATCGGCTGAATCTGCGGATTCAGGTAGCGCTTTGTCGCAGGGGTCCAATATTACGGGACTTAATGAATCGTTTCCCAACCGTATTGCTTGTAACCGACCCAGATCTTGCTTGTTACAAATTTCCCGAAGAAGCGACGAATCAAAATTGTTTTGGTGGCAGTCACTTCCGCTCTTGGAAACTACCAAGTGGTTATAGAATTCGAAAAACCTAAGTAAATTTTGCAGATACCTACCCCGACGAACCACTTGAATCCCTTCAGTTTCATCCTCGAATCTCTCCCCGCCAAATAGTAGGGAATCCCTCGTTATGCGTGCCTTCCATCTACCGGAAAGCAAGGGAGTCGTGACATCATAACGAATTTCTCTTTCCTCCTTTGAGGAACCTGCAGAAATTGAAATATCTTTTTTCGAACCTAAGTAGTAGGGAGCCGGTACTCCTCTCTCTCCATTTCTTCCAACAGAGAAAAATCTTTTGAATTGGAGGAAGCAATCGTAGGAGAAATTGCCATAATTTTTCGTCTGTTTCTTTCTTATCCCGTCACCTCCATTAATGACTTTCGCTAATACAAAACTTCCCCCGACCGAATTTTTGTCACTCAAGCGATGCATGAAAATTGGTATCGCTAGCAACATCAGCATTTCCAGGGTGACGCCACTACCCCTCATTACTGAATGACGCAGATTACGTAGAAACAGTGAACTTAGAAATCACAAGTCAGATAATCTGATAAAAGGTTCAGCAGTGGAAGCTGGACTAACTACAAGTTCTTCGAGATGTTGGTTTTTCAATGATTCGGAGAAGTAGTTTAATGCATCGACTTCTAAGAAGTCCCAAACTTCAGATGAAGAATCTGGGCCCCTTACTCCTACTCTTTTTTCTACCACCTTTTCCATCATAGTTTCTTTCCTATATTAGTTCTGAGACTATTTATCTACCTATTCTCCATATTTATTATACCGAGAATTTCGAAAATTTCAAGATGGGATGGAAGAAATCTACCAGACTCGTCTGGTTACTTCCGTAAATAGCCGCATCCAAAACTGGAATGAAATCGGGAATTCTCAGATGTTATTGTCGAGGAGACCTGCATATATCCCATCCAACTCGGCAAATTCTCCCTGCTCTAAGCGAGCGGAGCGGTAGAATTACCCGGATGGGCGAACGACGGGGATTGAACCCGCGCGTGATGGATCCACAATCCATTGCCTTGATCCACTTGGCTACGTCCGCCCCTTTCGCCATTTGTTAAGGATAAGGAGCTCCCCGAATGTGAACGAGATCCATCCGTTAAGCTAGATAGATTCTTTGATTGATACAAATCAAAATTAACTGCATGTATCTAACAAGACAACATAGAATCTGCGAAATGAGGAATGTACTCCCAACTCCTTCTACCCAAAAGATTGAGGGGTTACAAGCATTCGGCGAATCAAAATAGGAACTCTTTTCAATTAGTAAATCCCGGAAGGATATTCCAACTCTTCGTTCTTTTCAATTCGAGATGGGAAACTGATGACCGTGAGATTGTGACAGGCCGTTATCCTCTCCTCTTTTCGTTCCACCGTACGAACCTTCCCTTTTCATTGGATACCAAACTCTATCTTCCGAAGTTGAAGGGTTTGGTATCCAGTTGTGCTGCATAACCAGACGGATATTATCCGTTTATAGAAGGGGCTTCGACAGAAGCTAAGTCTAGGGGGAAGTTATGAGCGTTACGTTCATGCATGACTTCCATACCTAGGTTGGCGCGGTTTATGATGTCAGCCCAGGTGTTTATAACGCGACCTTGGCTGTCAACCACGGATTGGTTGAAGTTGAAACCATTCAAGTTGAAGGCCATAGTGCTGATGCCTAAGGCGGTGAACCAGATACCTACCACAGGCCAAGCAGCTAAAAAGAAGTGTAGAGAACGGGAATTGTTGAAGCTAGCATATTGGAAGATCAAACGACCGAAGTAGCCGTGAGCAGCTACGATGTTGTAAGTTTCTTCTTCTTGACCAAACTTATAACCTGCATTGGCAGACTCATTCTCAGTAGTTTCCCTAATCAAACTAGAAGTTACCAAAGAACCATGCATAGCACTGAATAGAGAGCCGCCGAATACGCCAGCTACACCCAACATGTGGAAAGGATGCATAAGGATGTTGTGCTCAGCCTGGAAAACGATCATGAAGTTGAAAGTACCAGAAATGCCCAGAGGCATACCGTCAGAGAAACTTCCTTGACCAATTGGGTAGATCAGGAAGACGGCGGTAGCAGCTGCGACTGGAGCTGAGTAAGCGACAGCAATCCAGGGGCGCATACCTAAACGGAAGCTTAGTTCCCATTCGCGACCCATGTAGCAAGCTACACCAAGTAGGAAGTGGAGAACGATCAGTTCGTAGGGACCACCATTGTAAAGCCATTCATCGACGGAAGCTGCTTCCCAGATTGGGTAGAAGTGTAACCCAATAGCTGCAGAAGTAGGGATGATAGCGCCAGAGATAATGTTGTTACCGTATAGCAAAGAGCCAGAAACGGGCTCGCGAATACCGTCAATATCTACAGGAGGAGCTGCGACGAAAGCGATGATGAATACAGAGGTTGCGGTTAGTAGGGTGGGAATCATCAAGACACCGAACCATCCAATGTAAAGACGGTTTTCGGTGCTGGTGATCCAGTCGCAGAAGCGACCCCATAGGCTTGCGCTTTCGCGTCGTTCTAAAGTTGCGGTCATGTTAATTTTTGGTTTTCGAAAAGGAATTAGTGATTCCCCAGGCTAGTAAGCCTGTTAATTCGTAGTGTATCACAAAAACCTATCTGTGTCAACCAAAATTGACTGAGTCTCTAGAATTCTTGGATACAGGGGCTTTCTCCCCGTATCTCAAAATTTTTTGTCACTTATTTCACAACCTGGATTCCCTAAAACAAGAGGAAGGGAAGAAATTTCATTTCTCTCCTAGGTGATGCGCGCCCCTAATCAATTTTGGTCTCTAAGAAACTAATCCCGCGTCAAGCCTTTTCATGAACGAAGCACTCCGCAGCTTCGCATCGACCAACGTATCGCAAATCAATATTGTAATAATTGACGAACTGAGGAGGAAGTAGTCGTCAACCCCTCACTCATCCATTTCTGCGTAGTGTTTCTCGATTCCCCGATACTTGCGCCTCAATTCCAATCCACAACGAAAAGATTGTGGATTGGAACTAATCTAAACAAAACTAACGGAAGTGGGCAAAAGCTTTGTTAGCTTCCGCAACTTTATGAGTCTCCTCCTTTTTCCGTATGGCACTACCAGAATTTCTGGCGGCATCCATCAATTCATCACTCGATCTTAAAGCCATACTTCGACCTGAGCGTTTTCGACACGCGATCAATGACCACCGGATGGCCGAAGCTTTTCCTTTTGCAGGTACTACTTCAACGGGAACTCGATAAGTTGATCCACCTACACGTTTGGTTTCTGTGACTACATCGGGAGTTACCCCACGCACTGCCTGTCGCAGAACAGACAGTGGGTTCCTATTTGTCTTTTATCTAATCCGCTTCATAGCCTGATAAAAAATCTGATAAGCTAGTGATTTCTTGCCGTTTTTCAGGATACGATCAACTAGCATGTTTACCAATCGATTGCGATAAATTGGATCCGATTCGATATTTTTAATTTCGTTCGCTACACTGCTCCGATGTACCACGAGTTTACAACTATGTCAGACTTCAACCAATTTTTCTTTTTTTTTTTTTCCTTTCCGGCGGTGTCTTAAGCTACTACTTCGGCTTTTTCACTCCATATTGTAGAGTGGATCCACCGGTTAGTGGGGGATCTCCCTCCAAACTGCACGTGCGACTTTCGCCGAATACAGCTTTCCATATGATTGGGTAATAACTACCCAAATGGTTTCCAACCAATTTTTCTTCATTACGCAAATCATATTTACTCATTGCACATTGAGCATCCGTCTCCTTCTCTTCCACGGAGAAAGAAGAAATAGGCATGGAAAAGAAAAATCTTGCAATTCAATTATCTTACCAGTAATGTCCGTAGGTTTCCCGATCCAATCGGTAGATGTAGGCAAAGTCTCTGTCGAATATCCGTAGTCTTAACCCGAACCTGTTCCGGAAGGAAAAGACTTTTTTTTTCAGGTGGGAGTCCGGGTAAAACTCAACTTAACCTACTGGAGTAAAACACCTTAGACACCAAGTTGTTTCACACAAATAGACCGGTAATAGTCAATCTTTGCAGTAGCAGGCTTCAGTCCCCTGGCAATGCTGGGTCAGCTACACATTTAACATATCAGAACAACTGATACGGAATCGTTGCGATGATACGAGTTGTGGCAATGCTCTGCGACGCACTGGAACGCCCTTTTTTACGATCTTTCACTCCTACAGCATCTAAGGCTCCTCTGACGATGTGATACCTAACGCCGGGTAGGTCTTTGACCCTTCCGCCTCTCACGAGGACCACCGAATGTTCCTGCGAGTTGTGGCCAATACCTGGTATGTAAGCCGTTACCTCAAACTTGGAGGTTAATCGAACCCTGGCGACTTTACGTAGGGCAGAGTTGGGTTTTTTCGGTGTAGTTGTGAAATAGTCGACAGCTACAACGTCGCTATACAAAACCGTACGTGAGATTCCCACCTCATACGGCTCCTCGTCACTCAATTACTGTTGGGGGGAGAACTCTTCTCAGTCGCTTCCGACTACAAGTACAAAAATCAATTTTACTCGCAAATTCCTTTTCAAAGTCTCGCCGTCGCGCCCCACCAATTTGCCGGATTGCGAAAAAGCGACGCAGATAGAGAAATGAAAAATCTCCCAAATCGATGCGTGGGTTTCCCGATGCGACGAGTTTCCCGCCTTCGCGTCAGTAATATGAGGCGGATTGAATATGGAGGAGATTGACGAGTCGGTATCAGCTTATCCACATCATTAATTATTTTCCGAGAAGGAATTCATTTTGAAATGAAGGCGGTTTCAATATCTCACTCTCGTTCTTCATTTCGTTCCGACGAGGCTACCTGAGGAGGATTCGGCAACCTAACGAACTACCCAATAAGTAGGTGAACTAAAATATGGATCCTTAGAAAATGAGAGGGATCTGATGACTATTTGTAGTTTACCAGCGATGACGACGCAAAGGTAGCAACGAGGAAAAACCGGGGATCTGAAAAAAACGGAGGGAAATAAGTTAGTAGGTTATTTGTTTTGGTGGTTGTGGCTTAGTTAGCTTGTTCCGCGACGGCTCTTTAAGCGCACCAGAACCGATGAGCCGGGGCTCCCTTTTCTTAACGGGGTCCTAGTCACTCAACTGTCTCGGACGCAGCTACTCCCGCCCAGCCCTTCCTGGGTTTGCACCAGCTACGCCACTATTGGATTGGATCTGTGTACACAAATGACCCCTATTCAGAGAAGCTTCCTCCTGACCCTAATGGACGGAGACAAGTTGAAGCTAAATCTGTTGAGAGCATTCCTGAGACTAGTCTTCACCTTAGATACCCGAGAGCAGTTCAGTATCTTTCTGTGGGGGCCCGGGGCCACTGGAAAGTCCACCCTTACGCAGCTACTAGAGCACATTCTAGGGGAGAGGTGCGAGACCTTGGACGTGAACCGAATAGCCAATCGATTTGAACTGACGCTCGTAGAGGGTAAGAATCTGCTGCTCTTCCCTGACGTAACCCGACAGCCAAGTAATGCGGCCGCCAGCATCTTAAAGAAGTTGCTTTCCAACGATAGAGTCACAATAGAAGCTAAAGGCAGATCCGCCATGTCGGTTAAGCCCGGTGCACACTCCATATTTACAGCCAACTGGAGGTGGCCAGACGTAGACCGATCTAGCGGTGGGAGAAGGCGCTTCCTTTTTCTACAAACACCGAGAACAGTAACAAATCGCGATCCATTCCTGATTGAAAGGCTCCAGAAGCACGCCAGCGGTCTAGTTACATGGGCGTTAGGAATGCCGCCCGATAAGACCCGGATAGGCCACTGTGTCGAAGCCCTTAACGAATTCACAGGAGGCGGAGCGGACTGCTCCGGGCTAATTGAGTGGGTAACTAGTAGGGTGAGATATGATCCGGGAGCCGAGACCCCACTAGGGGCAAAAAAGGTGCCGCTCCCCGGGTCTCTCTACGAGGACTATACCCTCTATGTAGACACTAATGGTATAGAGCCTATCCCGTTTAACCAATTTGGGGACGTGCTAGATGACATTATGCGGTCACAGGGATATCGCGATGTCGTGATCAGGAGAAGATCCTCCGGGAGGGTAGTGCAAGGTTTAAGGCTCGGGGAGGGAGAACCTATAAGGAAGAACAGGGTAACAGGATCCATGCGGTATTTGATGGAAACGGATCCTTGGCCCGGGTTTAAGGAGGACAAAGAGAGATGGGAACGAGGCGGCTGTGAAACGGTTGACGATGTCGATAGTGTCGACAGTGTCGATAGTGTCGATAGTGTCGATACTTTTTCCATTTCCAGTCACGAGAGTGTCGACAGTGTCGATAGTGTCGATAGTGTCGATACTTTTTCCATTTCCAGAAAAAGAGCTGCAGAGCAAGAGGAGGATGCGGGCAGTGTCGATAGTGTCGATAGTGTCGATAGTGTCGATACTTTTTCCATTTCCAGAAAAAGAGCCGCAGAGCAAGAGGAGGATGCGGGCAGTGTCGATAGTGTCGATAGTGTCGATAGTGTCGATACTTTTTCCATTTCCAGTCACGAGAGTGTCGATAGTGTCGATAGTGTCGATACTTTTTCCATTTCCAGCGAAGGAGCCCCGGAGGGTCTCGAGACTGTGGGCAGTGTCGAGAGTGTCGACAGTGTCGATAGTGTCGATAGTGTCGATACTTTTTCCATTTCCAGAAAAAGAGCCGCAGAGCAAAAGGAGGATGTGGGGAAGGGCCCGATCCAGGAAGAGGGACCGGCGGAAAAAGGGAGAGAGGTTGATCCCTTGGAGCCTCGGCTAACCCTCCCAGAAGAGGGGAGGACTCGGGATTTCCTAAAGCAGTATTCAGAGCTTGAGGAAGCCCATCGCAGGAAGGAAACATGGACGGAGGACCAGATCGTAAAGTGGGCTGTTTCTAACATCCAGGTGAGGGAGGACATCAAGAGGCGTGTGGGGGATCTTTATCTCCAAGCAGAGAGAGCCTCCGCGCGCGACGAGCACGAACTGCCCCCCTTATTGCCTAGCACCACCTTGGCCGGCCTGCCCTACCCCGTTTCGGGTCCGTTGAGCTCCGGGTTATCAAGGTTGGCTGACACCCCCTCTCGATACAAAGAGCTCGTGGATCTCCTTAATGAGGAGAGCAAGGTCATTACCAGCACCTGCTACCTGCTCTTCCGCTTATTTGGTTCAGGAGCCCGGGCCTATTTCTCTCGAAGGTGCCCCGTACAACATCTTTTCGCCACCTCATACGGGGTCCTTCCCAGTTACTCGCGACTAGTGCCAAAGAGCAGCCTCGGTGCAGCCACCCTAGCCAACCTGAGGCGCGACCTTAAGGGGGTTATTCGCCGGGTCATCAACCACCTAGTACTTCCAGAGGAGCTCACCCTGGAGGAGATTGATATGGTAGCGTGCCACACCGGCATCTATGCAGGCATGATGGGCCGCGCTAAAGCGCCCAAGACGTGGGAGGCTTACCAGTCTGGGTCCTTCTGGCCCTTTGTCATGGAGAAGTGGGGAGAAGGATGCCCCAAGCCCCTCCTGAAGCGGGTGCTCTACTCGGGCTT